GCGTTAGCTTTAATACTGCACAGGTCGATCTGTTCAACATCTAGTATCCATTGTTTACAGCTAGGACTACTGGGGTATCTAATCCCATTTGCTACCCTAGCTTTCGTCTCTGAGTGTTAGTAATAGCCCAGTAAAGTGCCTTCGCCATCGGTGTTCTTTCCAATCTCTACGCATTTCACCGCTCCACTGGAAATTCCCTTTACCCCTACTATACTCTAGTCTAATAGTTTCGACTGCGATTTCGAGGTTGAGCCTCAAGATTTAACAGTTGACTTATTAAACAACCTACAGACGCTTTACGCCCAGTGATTCCGGATAACACTTGCATCCTCCGTCTTACCGCGGCTGCTGGCACGGAGTTAGCCGATGCTTATTCTTCAGGTACACGTCATTTTGTTCCTCCCTGAAAAAAGAGGTTTACAACCCATAGGCAGTCATCCCTCACGCGGTATTGCTCCGTCAGGCTTTCGCCCATTGCGGAAAATTCCCCACTGCTGCCTCCCGTAGGAGTCTGGACCGTGTCTCAGTTCCAGTGTGTCTGATCATCCTCTCAAACCAGATACTGATCGTCGCCTTGGTAAGCCATTACCTTACCAACAAGCTAATCAGCCGCAAGCTCCTCTCTAGGCGGAAAAATCCGTTTCACTAAAAAGCATATGGGGTATTAGCAATCGTTTCCAATTGTTGTCCCCCTCCTAAAGGTAAATTCTTACGTGTTACTCACCCGTCCGCCACTTGAGTTAAAAACTCTCGTACGACTTGCATGTGTTAGGCATACCGCCAGCGTTCATCCTGAGCCAGGATCAAACTCTCTTAAAATTTCCATGAATTTTTGTTTTTTACAGTTTTTTGTTCAAAGTCTACTTATAAAGTTGAAATATAAGTTACTTTCTTCTACGTGAACTGTTTAAACAATTTTTAAAGCATAAAATTTACTTAAAATTAATATAAATTATTTTAGTGGTTATGTAAATAATTTAAACTTAAAACAAGGGAGGGTTAATTAGAAAAGTTAACCAACAATTAAGACAGTGAATCATTAAGTTCTTTATTTCATAATATCAATTTTAATTCCGATAATTTGAAAGTTGATTATTTAAATTTAAATCTACAATCTACTAATCTTAGTAGAATTCGGGAGCTTGGTAATTTTAATAAATAGCTTTTCGCTCAATCAACTAAGAATACACATATATTAGCTGAAACCCATATAAATATCAGATCTTTGCAAACTTTACCTCCAATGCTGAGAACTATTTCAAATATTTGTTTCCAAAGTATTAATATCTTTCCTTATTTAAAAGTATTTAAAAAAAATCTTGGTATGTGCAATTAGCTATTGTGGAAGAGTTTTATTTTTATAGGTACCCATTATATTTTCCAGGGGTTTTTTTAAATTATCAGAATAAATATCAATTCCAAGTTCAAATCAACTTCTTACTCACATTTTCAGTTGTAGAGATTAAGAAAGTATTTAAGATTGAAGAATTTTTAGATCAGTTTGATATTTCAAATTCAAATCTTCGAAAAGTTAGACATTATTTGATGCAAACTGTCGTCTTAACTAAATATTTCAGACTAATTGAAAACGAACAAAGTAAAAACTGTAACCAAATTGACGACTAATTTGATTAATTGAACAAAATTGATTCATTTCAAAGTGTTAACTTAATGTTAGCATTTATTTCAAGAAAATTTAAAAAAAAATAATTTTTATTGAGGTAAAAATTTTCACCTTAAAAAAGGGAATCGAACTTCTTTTCCTGAAATTATAGAAGAGGCTATTGGTTTAAACCTTCCACCTACACCAGTGCTAAGAGTTCAGAGGAGTTATAAGGATACATCTGAAGTGAGAATTGTTGCGATTGTTTACTACCGTTTAGATAAAGTTCGTTTAATGCCAACTAAACAAATGATGCCACTAATTTATATAAACGGGAGATCAACTTATATTAACAAACAGCTTTTAAAAAGATTATGAGTAAGTGACTTGTCTTCAAATTTAGTTCTAATTGCTATTGGTGGAGTTGTTTATATAATACTATTAAATGGAGGTGTGGATGAATTTGTAATCTTAGAGCAGCTTGGTGGGATCAATGCAAATGCACCTAGGGCTAATACGGGGTTTGCGCCAGAGCTAGTACCAGGCTGCCCGCGATCAGGCTCAGCTTTAGAAATTACTCGGCCTATCGTAATGCCACATCAAGAATTTGTTAGTTTAACTAAAGAACCTAGACGCGGGCTTTATCAGTACATAATAGTAAGGATATGAGAATTAACCATGAAAGATATCCGTAGTTGGGTGTTCGCTTCTGGCAGGCACAATTCGAAGTCGACGATCATGGTGGGGTTGATAATTTACCATATACTCTAAACTCTAGAGGTAGCACGAAAACTGAAAAGACCGACGCGAATACATCCCTAAGGAAGATATTGAATTAAAAGCGACTGGTAATTTCGGTGTTGGAAAGAACGGGTTTAGTGGACAAGTTAAAAATTTGCCTCCGTTTATGAATATCAAAATACTCATAAATTCTTCTTATTTCTTTTAATAATTATTATTCTATATTAAGAACTAAAAAAATATTTTTTTGTATGGTACAATACTTTTTATAGAACACTGAACTGTTCTTCTAAGAGAAAACTTTCAATAGAAACGAATTTGTCTGATAGCCTAGAATCCTCATTCAATATTTTTGCTTAACTAAGGTTAACCTTTTTTATGTTAATTTTTTTAATCATACTCGCTTTTGAAATTTTTCCAATTCAAACTGTTTCAGAAATTCTATTTCTAGTTGTTTTGAAGACAGTTTGAAAAAACATTAATTCATATATGATAAGAATTAAAAAGTTAATTATGTATAGAATTTTTAAATTAGATAGAAATCGATCGCAAAACTCACCGTAATATTCATAAATACATAATTACGAATATAAAAAATCAGTAAAGTGAGTTATATAATGAGATATATAATGTGTATCTATTACCATTTGAGTTGACAAAAGTTGTGTTGATATTTCATTATTTATATTAGAGTGTTGTGATATTATTTGATCTGTAATGGCTGTTACTTGTTGACTGTTCTTCATTTGCTGAACAATTTCATTAGGTAAAAATTGGACATTAAGATCTGTGTATGATTCTTGCATAAATTTCAAAATATCAGGTCTTTCATAATACCAATACTGACGGATATCATTTGGAATTGGATATTTGTACCATAATATGGGGAAATAACGGAAAATAACAACTTCTCTTACCTGACCACCAACTGCTAATGGTAATTGTTCAGCTTCACTAGGTAAAAATGGCATAGTAAAAACTAGATGATTTAGACTATCCGCAAGTGCGCCAACTATCCCCATAACAATAGTAGCAGTTAAATTTAGGCCAGCTACAACTGGTACTAAACCTTGGAAAGCTTCATCTGTCCAATCAACAGCAGAAGTTACATAAATCCAAGGAAATGTATAAGGATTTATAGTTAAAAACCAAAATAACGTAATTCGTAATGAGACCAATTCGAAAAAAATGAAGAGACAAAGAAAAACTGCTCCACGTATAGCTTCTAAAAATGAAATATCTAAACAATAATTCAATTGTATTTGAAGAAATTCTGAAAGCCAATCTGGTAGAAAGAAGATATTTTGATAATTTCGAATGTAAAAATTATAAAATCCATCCGTGTCACTTTGATAAAAGTAACGTGTAAGCGTATGTAATCTGGGTATTAAACCAAGAAAAACCTCAATAAGCGACTGTGGTAGGTCTATCGGTGGGAATGTATTTGGTCGCATTCCAAGTGAAGCGAAGCGTTCCTGACTTATACCAACTAGATCAGGTTCTTTGAAAAGCATTCCTTCAACTCTAGGATAACCAAATAGGTTTGCAAGAAGTTCAAAACCTTTTTCTATAATAGCAACCACTGCAAGTTTAGAATCTTGAGTAAAAATAGAGCTTGTCATAAAATTATTTAAATATATAAATGTAAGGTTAATGTTCTGTATTTTATTATACTTCTAATCATAGGAAAATTTCCGTATAATTTACTAAAAAAGAACGTTCGGGATAGTAGGATTTGAACCTACGACACCCTACTCCCAAAGCAGGTGCTCTACCAAGCTGAGCTATATCCCGAATCGAACTTCCTAGTAATAAAGTATAAACCCTATATGATTATCATAATACTTAATTTTTCTATATAAAACAAGGTTTATTTTAATTTTTTTAAACATTTTACGTATTTATACGTTTGTATAGTAAATTTATCATTAATAAGTAGTTAATACGAAGTAAATTTAATATTCATATGAAAAGATTCTAAATTTATTCCATATTGAACTTGTCTTCTAAAAATTTTTGTCTTTCAATGTATTCAATAGCATCTTGAATAGTTATAATGTTACAACAATGATACTCATTGGTTAAATCATCCATATTTATTTCGATATCAAATTCTTTTTCGAATGCACTAATTAATTCTAACATTTCTCGAGAATCTGTTCCTAAATCTGCTTCAAATTTTGTCTCTAGTTGAATTTGATCATAATGAAAACAAAACTGTTCATATAAAATTTTTCGAACTTTTTCAAAAAGAACTCCCATCCGATAATAATTAAAATAATTTTAATTATAATTATAGACTTTAACCAAGATAAAAAGGATAATTATTCAAATCAAGAGAATTACTATAAACGTTATAAATTTTCACACATTTGTCTTTTATTTGATTATAAACAAGGATTGTTAAAAATTGATTGAATTTTCATTAAAAAGTTATAGACCGTAGTAATTTTGTTATCTGATAAATACTAACCTGATTAATAGTGTAAATAGGAATTTTTTTTTGTCTTGCTAAGTTTTTTAGTTTAAAATTTTGTTTTAAATGTTTTTTCAATCCAATAATTATATTAGCTTTTTTAATTTCATTTGTTATAACAAATTGAAATCTCATTTTTAAAAGAACTTCTTTAAGTACATTATTTGATAATGAATAGGGATAAATTATCAATTTTTTCTTTTGTAATTTAAAAAATTTTTCGTCTTCTGACTGATTTCTTAAATACCAATTTAATTGTGAACTATTCTTTGAATTAGTTAACCGACTTCCCCGGTTAATAGATAAATTCGAATCAATCTGAAATTTTTGACATTTTATTTTTATTTTTTCATTTAAATAAAGTTTTCGTACTTGTCCAATTCTAAAATTTCCACGCAAAAATAAATCAATAGAATTTTTGACATTTTCATGGATAGTCCAAAAATTTTGTTCGTTAATTTCAATTATTATTTCAAATGCAGGAGAAGCTTTACGTTCTAAAACACTTTTTTGTGTTTTACGCCGTTTTGCTTCATCATCACTTAATGTTACATATTGAATTCCACCTATTAAGTCTGTTAATGAAGGATTTTTAATTAAATTTTCCAAACAATTACCATGCGTCGTTCCAACTAATTGTACACCTTTTTCCGCAATAGTTCGAGCTGCTAATACTTCTAGTTCAGTTCCAATTTCATCGATGATAATAACTTGTGGCATATGATTTTCAACTGCTTCAATCATTATTTGATGTTGTAGTTCTGTTTTTGCTACTTGCATGCGTCTCGCTCTTCCGATTCCAGAATGAGGAACATCACTATCACCTGCAATTTCATTTGATGTATCAATTATAATAACTCGTTTTTCCATCTCATCAGCTAATACCCGGGCAATTTCTCGAATAATTGTCGTTTTTCCAACACCGGGCCTACCTAAAATTAAAATGGACTGTTCTGATTCCAATAAATCTCTCACAACTGAAGCGGTTCCAACAACAGCTCTACCAATACGGCATGTTAAGCCATTTATCAAAAACTGTCGATTTCGAATACAGCTTATACGATGTAGTGTACGCTCAATTCCAGCACGATTTTCATTACTAAATTTACTAACCCGTTTTGTGACATAATCTAAATCTTGCCAAGAAATAAGTTTTTGTGATAAATACTCTGGACCTGTAATAAAACGGGCTTCAGGACGTCTTCCTAAATCTAATACGATTTCGATAAGCTGATGTTTATATTTGTGTGTACTTAAGTTACTGCATAAAAAAAATGGGAGTTTTTCAATCAATTTTTCTAAGTCATCATTATGAATCATGAAATAAATAGTTTTAAAAATTTTTAAATTTATTATTAGTTTAACATCTTGATTTTTTAATTCATTAATTTTATTTGAATAGAATTAATGAATTAAAAGATATTAAAAAAGTTAAGGAATATTTATTAACTGTTTAAATGTTGCACTATCTAATATTGCAATTTGTGATAACATTTTACGATTTAAATCAACATTCGATTTTTTAAATTTATGAATTAAGCGGCTATAAGATAACCCATTTAATCTTGAAGCAGCATTGATTCGGGTAATCCAAAGCTTTCTAAAAATTCGTTTTTTTTGTTTTCTACCTACATAAGAATAGCGTAAAGCTTTCATTACCTGTTGATTAGCAACACGAAAAAGAACGGAGTGAGCTCCACGGTATCCACTAGCCAATGATAAAATTTTTTTGCGTCTTTTACGCGCTACATTTCCACGTTTGATTCTAACCATTTTCTATGAGTAAGGTAACATTAGTTTAATAGGTTTACTATCACTAGTACTAACACAAATTCGTTGTGATAATCTTCGCTTTTGGGTATTTGATTTTTTTCTTAGCAGATGACCTTTAAAGGCATGACGTCTTAAGAAATTTCCATTTCCAGTTATTTTATAACGTTTAGCTGCTGCTTTTCGAGTTTTTAACTTTAGCATAAAATGTTAATTCTTTTTTGAGAATATAAAGTTTTAAAATAATATTTCAAGTTTAAAAAGTGTAAATCTTAATTTAGATTATTAGATTTTGAATTAATTAAGATCTTTCTAGTCTGTTTTTCTTTTTCATATTTTATTAACTATTAAACAGAAAATAGTTCAATTACACTTTTGCCACAGAATAAATTGTTAACCGTATATTATTGAATTATCTTGTCTTTGTCAATAATAAATAAGCAAGAATAGAAAAGTTCCTTCAGTTATGGGTAAATAATGCTCTACTACCAGAGGAATAAATAAGTTACATTAATTTATAGGTTTTGATAATTACTTAAGAAAAGTAAACTTATTAATAGCTAACTTATTAAATTAATTAGAAAATATTTTCTAATTAATTTAATAAGTTAGCTATTAATTTATAAAACCTTCTTTAACAGAAGCAATTGCTGTTTTTAATTCAGTTTCCGCTTCATCTGTAAATTGATTTGTTGAAGTAACAACATCAATATATGAATTTGATGAAGTACCCAAGAACGTTAATAAACTAGCACAATACTTTTTAACATCACTTACAGGTAACTCATCTAAGTATCCATTAATTCCTGTATAGATTAAAGCAACTTGCTCTGCTACAGATAATGGAGAACTTTGAGGTTGTTTTAAAACTTCACGTAAGCGTGTACCACGTGCAAGTTGTTTTTGTGTTGCTTCATCTAAATCCGAAGCAAATTGTGAAAAAGCTTCTAACTCAGCAAATTGAGCTAACTCTAATTTTAACTTACCCGCAACTTTTTTCATTGCTTTAGTTTGAGCAGCAGATCCTACACGTGATACTGAAATACCAACGTTAATTGCTGGACGAATACCTGAGTTGAATAAATCATTCGATAAGAATATTTGTCCATCAGTAATCGAAATTACGTTCGTTGGAATATATGCCGATACATCACTTGCTTGTGTTTCAATAATTGGAAGAGCAGTCATACTACCTCCCCCTAAAGCATCACTAAGTTTTGCAGCTCTTTCTAATAGGCGTGAATGTAAGTAGAATACGTCACCTGGATATGCTTCACGCCCAGGAGGACGACGTAATAATAATGACATTTGACGATATGCCATTGCTTGTTTAGTTAAATCATCGTAAATAACTAAAGTAGCTTTTCCATTATACATGAAATATTCTGCCATTGCAGCTCCCGCATATGGAGCAATATACTGTAATGTTGCTGGATCATTGGCACTTGCACAAACAATAATTGTATATGAAAGAGCATTTTTTTCTTCAAGTACATTAACTACTTGAGCAACAGTTGAAGCTTTTTGACCAACACCTACATAAACACAAACAACATCTTCTGTTTTTTGGTTGATGATTGTATCAATTGCAATTGCAGTTTTTCCAGTTTGACGATCTCCAATGATTAATTCTCGTTGACCTCGACCAATTGGAATCATAGCATCAATCGATGTAATACCTGTCTGTAAAGGTTCACAAACTGATTTACGACTAATAATACCAGGAGCCATTGCTTCTAATAATTGACTAGTTTCTGTCTTAACTTCACCTTTTCCATCAATAGGTTCACCCAATGCATTTATAACACGGCCTAAGAAACCATCACCAGTAGGAATTTGCGCAATTTTTCCAGTTGATTTTACTGTACCACCCTCTAAAATTTGACGACCATTACCCATTAAAACGACACCAACGTTGTCATTTTCTAAATTTAAAGCAATACCAATTGTTTTATCTTCAAATTCTAAAAGTTCACCACTCATTACTTGGTCAAGACCATAAACACGAGCAATACCATCACCAACTTGTAAAACAGTACCAATATTATCTACTTTAACATCTTGATCGTATTGTTCAATTTGTTCGCGGATAATACTACTAATTTCGTCTGGACGAATATTTATCATTGTATTATTTTTAAGATAAAAAGTTAATAAAAGATTTTATTTATAATTCTAAAACACTATCTAAGTGTTTTGCTAATTTTTGTAATTGGTTTTTAATACTAAAATCAATTACTTTTGAGCTAGTTTTAATTAAAAAACCACCAATTAAACTTGAATCAACATTAATAACTAAACGAATTTCTCTAGCATTAGTTAATTCTTTAAGTTTTTTAATTAAAGTGTTTTTTTGTAAATTTGTAAATGCAAAAGCAGTCGTAACTTCAATCATTTTAATTGAAGCTGTTTCATATACTAATTCTAAATAATTAGTTATAATTCCATTTACTAAACTAATTCTATCACGTTCTACTAAAACCATTAAGAATTTAAATGTTTCAGTATTAACTTGATCCTGTAATGTTTTTGTTAAAACTGCTTTTTTTGCTTCTTTTGTAACAACTGGACTATTTAAATACCCTGTTAATTCATCAGCCTTATTTAAAAAGACTTCTAAATTTTGAAAATCTGCTGTAATTTGGTGCATAATATTATTTTCAACAGAGAAATCATATAAAGCACGTGCATAAGGAGCTGCAATTTTGGCTGTTAATGGATTATTCATAATAAATCTCCTTCTAATTTATTAATAGTCTCATTAATTAATGCAGCGGCACGATCTTTTGGTCCAAACGTTTCTTGAACACGAATTACAGTACGTTTCAAAACAAGTGTAATAATTTGTTGCTTTATTTCTACAAAAATTTGTCGCTCTTTTGAGCGGAAAGCTGATAATGCACGCTCAAATCGAGCTTTTAAATCTTTTTTTGCTTGAGAAGCATCAGCTTCAAATAATACTTTTTTTGTTGCTACTGTTTCATCTTTAATTTCACTAATAACAACATGAGCTTGATTTAATTGCTTTTGTGCTTCATCTAAACGTCGTTTTGCTTCATTTAATCTGTCTTCTGCATCCTGAACACCTTTCACAATTGTTGCTTTTCGTTCTTCTAATAAAGACCCTAAAAAGTCTTTACCAGTGTAGACTAAAATACCAACTAAAGTAATAATGTTTAGTACGCCAGTTTCAAGAATATCTAGATTTAAACCAATACCTTCATGTTCGGCAAGTAATGTAAAAATTTGATCAAAATTTTCCATGTTTTAGAGTTTTTATGTAAACTGTTCACTTATAAAAAGGAAAATTACGTTTAACAAAAAATTTAAATTGATAATCTAGTTTCAATATCACTACATAAAGATTGAACGATTTCATCTAAACTATTAAGGGCTGTATTCTTTTTATCAAGAAGATCGTTTGTAATAGTATCTAATAAATTATCAATATATTTTTGAGAAATATTTAGTTCAATTTCTAAAATTTCTTTATTAATTTTTTGTGAATTTGTAATTTCTAATTGTGCTTCTTTACGGACGCTCGCTAATTCTTGTTCATACTCTGTAGTCAACTTATTAGCTTCAGCTAATATTTCTGACGCTTTACCAAGATTAGTTAAGATATATTCTTTACGCTCTTCAATAATAGTTAACAATGGACTAAAAAGAATAGCATTTAAAATAATTGCTAATAACACAAATTGAATTGCGACTACTGGTAAAGTTGCATCAATATCAAACAGTCCACCTGGACCACTGATTTCTGAACTTGAAATTAATATTGAAAGATTAATCATATAAAATCTATATTTTATATTAGAGGATTAAAGTTTTTATGAAAAAATAAAACTGATTAGTCTTAATTTAAGACTCATATCAAAATTATTTTATAGTAAAATAATAAGACAAAGATTATTAATCTTAGAATTCGTTAATAATAATACCAAGGTGAAAAAGTAATATCGAATTCAGTTATTATAAAAAGTTAAAAAATTCAAGTGTAATATAAAATTTTATTTACACTAGGAATTTTTTTAACTTTTTATAAACGATCTATAATTAAACGTTGAATGGATTTGCGAATAATAATGCTAAAGCTACTACTAAACCGTAAATTGTTAAAGCTTCCATGAAAGCTAAACTTAATAATAGAGTACCACGAATTTTGTTTTCTGCTTCTGGTTGACGAGCAATACCTTCAACAGCTTGACCAGCAGCGTTACCTTGACCAATACCAGGACCGATTGCAGCTAAACCAATAGATAAACCAGCAGCAATAACAGAAGCAGCAGAAATAATAGAATCCATAATAAATCTTAATTAAATAATGTAAATATAATTTTAATAGTAAATTATTCAAGAGCTTCTGCAATATAAGCAGCAGCTAACGTTGAGAAAATTAAAGCTTGTACTGAACCAGCAAAAATTCCTAATAACATAATTGGTAATGGAACTACCAACGGGACTAATGATGTTAATACAGAAATTGTTAATTCATCAGCTAAAACATTCCCGAATAATCGGAAACTTAACGATAAAGGTTTCGTAAAATCTTCTAAGATATTAATCGGTAGAAGAAGTGGAAGTGGCTGAATATATCGTTTAAAATATCCTAAACCTTTTTTACTTAAACCTGCATAGAAATAGGCAAATGATGTTAATAAAGCTAATGCTACCGTAGTATTAATATCGTTAGTTGGAGCTGCAAATTCTCCTTCTGGTAACTGAATCAATTTCCACGGAATAACGGCACCTGCCCAATTACATCCGAAAATAAATAAGAATAGTGTTCCAATAAACGGAATCCATTCTTTATAAAAACTTTCACCTAGTTGATCTCTAGCAATATCTGTGACGAAATCAACAGCTGCTTCCATAAAGTTTTGCCAACTAGTAGGAATACGATCAGCATCTTTTGTACCTAGAAATGAAAACCCTAATAAAAGAAGTAATACAAACCAAATAACTATTAAGACCTGTCCGTGTACTAAAAAACCAGCAATGTTCCAGTAAAAATGTTTTCCAACTTCTACGTCCGCTAATGTAAATGTATTTGAATAAAAAGTTTCTGGGTACATAAAATCTAACTAATTTAGTAAATTACCCAATATTAAAAATATACAGGAACGATATTAATTATAATTTTTTCTTTATATTTTAGGTGTATTTTTACTTAAAAGCACTATTTATTGGCGTAAAGTCTTACGTTAACCATTCATAACCTTTATTTTCTAATTCTTTAGCTAAATCAGATGAACCCGTTTTAACAATTTTTCCATTTTGCATTACATGTACATATGTTGGATTTATATAATCCAATAAACGTTGATAATGAGTAATTAAAACAATTGCTTTATCAGGAGTCATAAATTTATTAATACCAGTTGAAATAATTTTCAATGCATCAATATCTAAACCTGAATCCGTTTCATCTAAAATAGACAATTCAGAATCAAGTAAAATCATTTGTAAAATTTCGTTACGTTTTTTTTCTCCACCCGAAAATCCTTCATTAACATTTCGACTTAAAAATAAAGGTGACATATTAACTAATTCTAACGTTTTATTTATAATTCCTAAAAATTCAATTGGATCTACTTCTAATTTATTTGAGAATTTTTGTTTCGCATTGTAGGCAAGGCGTAAAAAGTCTTCATTACTGACACCGGGAATTTCAATTGGATATTGAAAGGCTAAAAAAATACCTAAATGTGATCGCTCTTCTGGATCTAAAGGTAATATACTAGATCCTTTAAAAAGGATTTCTCCATTTAGAACGGAGTAAGCAGGATGACCTGCCAGAACTTTTGAAAACGTGCTTTTTCCAGAACCATTTGGACCCATAATTGCATGGATCTCACCTTTATTAATAGTTAAATTTAACTTTTTTAATATTTCATTTTCATTAATTGAAACCTGTAAATCTTTAATTTCTAAAAGAGGAGAATTTAAATTCATTAGCCAACACTTCCTTCCAATTTTAAGGTTAATAATCGATCTGCTTCTGCTGCAAACTCTAATGGTAATTCTGTAAATACTTCACGACAGAATCCACTAATCATCAATTCAACTGCTTTTTCTAGGCAAATTCCACGTTGTAAGAAATAAAAAATTTGTTCTTCACCAATTTTTGATGTGGATGCTTCATGTTCAATTTTTGTGGTTGAATTTTGGACTGAAATAAAAGGAAAAGTATTTGCATTTGATAAATTTCCAATTAATAGTGAATCACATTGAGAATAATTTCTTGCACCTAATGCTTTATTATTTATATTTATTAAACCTCGATAAGTATTTTTTGAATGTCCTGCTGAAATTCCTTTTGAAATGACACGACTACGCGTATTTTTTCCAAGATGAATCATTTTTGTCCCCGTATCAGCTTGTTGATAATTATTTGTTAATGCAACTGAATAAAATTCCCCTTGTGAAGCTTCTCCAATTAATAAACAACTTGGATATTTCCAAGTAATAGAAGATCCAGTTTCTACTTGTGTCCAGGAAATTTTTGAATTTTTACCTGCACATAATCCCCGTTTGGTTACAAAATTATAAATACCTCCAACTCCAAATTCATTCCCAGAATACCAGTTTTGTACTGTAGAATATTTTATACTAGCATTTTCTAATGTAATTAATTCAACAATTGCAGCATGAAGTTGATTTGTATCATATTGTGGTGCTGTACATCCTTCTAGGTAATTAACTTTACTATTTTTCTCTGAGATAATTAATGTACGTTCAAATTGACCTGATTTTGAATCATTTATTCTAAAATATGTTGATAAATCTAAAGGGCATATTACATTTTTGGGAATATAACAAAATGAGCCGTCTGTAAAAACCGCTGAATTTAATGCTGAAAAATAGTTATCTCCAATTGGAACAACTGAACCTAAATATTTTTCGATTAATTCAGGATAATCATGAATTGCCTCTGAAATTGAAGAAAAAATGACACCAAATTCATTTAATTCATCTTGAAATGTTGTTGCTATAGAAACACTATCAAAAACTGCATCAACAGCTACATTTGTTAACCGTTTTTGTTCGGTTAATGAAATTCCTAATTTTTCGAAAGTTTCTAATAGTTCTGGATCTACTTCATCTAGAGTCTTTAATTTTTTTTGTACTTTAGGAGCTGAATAATATATAATATCTTGATAATTAATTTGTGGAAATTTTAAATAAGCCCATGTAGGCTCCTGCATCTTTTTCCATTTTTTATAGGCTTTTAATCGAAATTTTAATAAAAAGTCAGGTTCAATTTTTTTTGAGATTAATTTAATAGTCTCTTCATTTAAACCTTTTTCAATTATGTCTTTCTCAATTTTTGTCGAAAAACCATACTGATAAGGTTTATTTACCAATTTGGTTATATTTGTATTTAATACTTTATTTGATTGATTAATCATAAATTATTAATAAATTAATATATTTAAACAGAGATCGAATGATTATAGATTTAACATTTATAAATAATTAACTGGATTTTGAATAATTAATCTTTAATAAATTTTAATATAATCATTGTTTAGAAAATCATCGTGTCATTTAATCTAAATTTCAATTTTATCATAAATTGTATGTATCATATTTCTTGACAATTTATTTCTTAGAAATTTTTTATATTTTCTAAATTATTTAAGAATATGTTTTAAATTTTTATAATACAGTGCAAAAAACGCGCCAAGTATGAAGAGTGATAGAAAGTTTCAATGTTAATTCATTTTACGACTTATATTATAAAAGAATTATTCTCTTTATTAAAAGAATAAAGGCGTTTTATACTATATATTCTAAAAAGCTATAGTATTAATAAACAATATAAAATATCTTATGTTCGATAAGCATGGTATAATAATAAATAAGGTTGTTATTTAATAATTCAACCGATAGAACTAATTAAATTTTAATTAGTTAAATATCTATTATATATATTGCCTTTTATTTTAAGGAGAAATCAATGTCTCAATCTGTATCAGAACGGACTCGAATCAAAAGTGACCGTTACGAATCTGGTGTAATCCCTTATGCTAAAATGGGTTACTGGGATGCTTCATACGCAGTAAAAACTACTGACGTTTTAGCTTTATTCCGTATCACACCACAACCAGGTGTAGATCCAGTAGAAGCTGCTGCTGCTGTAGCTGGTGAATCTTCTACTGCAACATGGACTGTTGTTTGGACAGATTTATTAACAGCTTGTGAGCGCTACCGTGCTAAAGCTTACCGTGTAGATCCAGTTCCAAATACTACAGATCAATTCTTCTCTTTCATCGCATACGAATGTGATTTATTCGAAGAAGGTTCTTTAGCTAACTTAACAGCATCTATCATTGGTAACGTATTTGGTTTCAAAGCAATTTCTGCTTTACGTTTAGAAGATATGCGTATTCCTCACACATACTTAAAAACGTTCCAAGGTCCCGCAACTGGTATCGTTGTAGAACGTGAACGTTTAAACAAATACGGTACTCCTTTATTAGGTGCTACAGTAAAACCTAAATTAGGTTTATCTGGTAAAAACTACGGTCGTGTAGTATACGAAGGTTTAAAAGGTGGTTTAGACTTCTTAAAGGATGATGAGAACATTAACTCTCAACCATTCATGCGTTGGAGAGAACGTTTCTTAAACTGTATGGAAGGTATCAACCGTGCATCAGCTGCTACAGGTGAAACTAAGGGTTCTTACTTAAACGTTACAGCTGCTACTATGGAAGAAGTATACAAGCGTTCTGAGTATGCTAAGCAAGTAGGTTCTATCGTTATCATGATCGATTTAGTAATGGGTTATACAGCAATTCAATCAATTGCTTACTGGGCTCGTGAAAACGATATGTTATTACATTTACACCGTGCAGGTAACTCGACTTACGCTCGTCAAAAGAATCATGGTATTAACTTCCGTGTTATCTGTAAGTGGATGCGTATGTGTGGTGTAGATCATATCCACGCTGGTACAGTAGTAGGTAAGTTAGAAGGTGATCCTTTAATGATTAAAGGTTTCTACGATATTTTACGTTTAATGGATTTAGAAGTTAACTTACCTTACGGTATTTTCTTCGAAATGGAGTGGGCTAGTTTACGTAAATGTATGCCAGTAGCTTCAGGTGGTATCCATTGTGGTCAAATGCACCAATTAATTCACTACTTAGGTGATGATGTTGTATTACAATTTGGTGGTGGTACAATTGGTCACCCTGATGGTATCCAAGCTGGTGCTACAGCTAACCGTGTTGCTTTAGAAGCAATGGTTTTAGCTCGTAACGAAGGTGCTGATTTCTTCAATCAAGAAGTTGGTCCTGCGATTTTACGTGAAGCTGCAAAAACATGTGGTCCTTTACAAACAGCTTTAGATTTATGGAAAGATATTTCTTTCAACTATACATCTACAGATACAGCTGATTTCGCAGAAACAGCAACAGCAAACGTATAATAAAGTTACTTTTAAAAAAAATTAAAGGAGTATTTGAATAGTGAGACTTACACAAGGTTGCTTCTCGTTCTTACCAGATTTAACTGACGCACAAATTGAAAAACAAGTTGCTTACGCTATGAACAGAGGCTTAGCAATGAACGTAGAATGGACAGATGATCCGCACCCACGTAATAGTTACTGGGAATTATGGGGTTTACCTTTATTCGATGTTAAAGATCCAGCATCTGTAATGTTTGAATTAGCAGAAGCTCGTAAATCGTGTGCTGCTGGTTACATTCGTATTAATGCATTCGACGCAAGTTACGGTACTGAAAGTTGTGTTATGTCTTTCATCGTAAACCGTCCAGCTAACGAACCAGGTTTCTACTTAGATCGTCAAGAAGCTGATGGTCGTCGTTTAGTATACACGATCAAGAGCTACAGTGTTCAAGCTAACGGTGAAGGTGCACGTTACTAATTTTAAACATTAAATTTATCCATAAAGTTTATTTTCCATCTTAGAGAATTTAGTTATCGAAATTCTCTAAGATGGAAAATAAACTTTATGGATAAATTTAATGTCCTACAAACTTTCTGTATGTTTATACAAATCTATTCATTATTATAATAAAAATACTTGTTTCGGTTGGTGTTGGTGTAACTATTTTGGATTATCGCCTTTAAGAGATTCCGGTTTAGCGAAGGTTCTGATAACACTAACAGGAGGTTAATATGTTGGATTTAATTTCAAATGGAGCTACTCTAGTATTTCCTGCTGGTAGAGCCTTAAAATTAGTCAAGAATGGTGTCAGAATTACTAATTCCACAAATCCATTGGTATTAACAAAAAATATTACTTTGACCGTATTGGACTGTTCCGCCCCACCTCCCTTACGTCTAGCAGCGCATTGTGTAGCTGCTGTAGCGTTAATTGGAGCTTCAATAGCAGCTCCAAATCCTGCCACAGTTGGATCTTCAATTCATATTGTGACAGAACTTTATGATATGTATTAACCACGTGCTCTAGAGCACCGTGTAGCAGTTTAAAAGCGTATTAAAAGAGATGTATTGTTAAGTGTTATTACTTTAATGCATATGTTTTAATAAGTGTTGTATTTCCGATTTAGTAAGTGCGTAGAGTTGATAGGTCATTGTGGACCTGATATCATTATGTCCAATAATATTAGCCGCATTTTGACCTGAAGTGACTCTTATAGGTAGTGCGAAATCATCTCAACTATCTATAATTTCGCCAAAAATGTTTACCCTATTTGAATGTTACAGTCGACTAATAAATTAAAAAATATACCATATTTAAAATATGTATGCAAAGATGTTCTTTGTGATAATAGTTCAGGTGATATAAAAAGTATTTTCGGAATTTCACTGTTCAAGGAAGTAAAAATAGAAAAAATTAACACTTTAAAAAATTAGTTTTAAAGGAAACAAAACCTCTTATCACCTAAAGATGAAATAAAAGATCTATTATCCGAGATGGAAATTAATAAATAAGTTATAGACCCTTGTTGAAAATAAAAATAATCTCATCGAAATATAATCAAATAGAGAGATTATTTTTTAACAGTTTAATTAAAATATTAAGTCAGTATTATCTGTCACATTAGTAGCATTTCCCATATTTAATAAGTATTTACCTAAACGATTAAATCCTTTTGCACTAAATTAACCAAGCTATCCTCTTAGAAGTATGTCAACGAATTGCAACAGCTGCGCCTGAGAACAAGGCATCCCTTAAGCCGCGTACAGAGCTCGTATCAAAGAAAGCTTTGGCAAGTAGATTTGGAGAGTACTAAAAATTAATAATGTTACAACCTCTATTACAAAGGATATCAAAGCATATTGCAGTATATTTCGAATAATCAGAACATTTTTAGAGATACTTGAAGTCAATTATACTGTTGGGTATAAAAAATGTCCAAAACTAAAGAAGATGATTTAATAGTTTATAGAGTTGTGTGTTATAAAAACAGCTCCTAGAAATAATTTCATAACGATCTTCTATAAGATTAAATTATTTTAACGTTTCTATTAATTCAATAAAATATTCTCTTATATTTTTTTTGCTGATTAGATACAACAGTTTAGTAAAAATTTTTTGTTGTATATATGCAACAACATATTTAAAGTGTTTAATGTACGTATTTTTAATTATCGTGTTTTAAAAAGTATCCATTTTTTCTATAAAATGGATACTTTTTAAATATTTAGAAGTTCAGTTCGGCAGCTTGAACTTTTTCATATTGTTTTTTCTTGATAACTAAGAAAACTTGTGTTAATAAAAGACAGAAACAAAAAGCTAAATAACCAATAATTCGTAAAGGATTTTGTAAAACAATTTCGGATTCCTCTTGACCGAAACCACCAGCATTTGGATCAACGTTTAATGCTTGTTCAGTTTTTACAATATCACCTTGTTTAACAAGTAAACTTAAACCAGCAGGTACAACTTGAGAAGTTTTTGTTCCTTCTGAAGTTGTAATTACAATATTTGATTCACCTTTTTCTGTTGAAGTAATTTCTGTAATTTGGCCTGATTTCGTTGCACTAAAAACATTTACATTACTTTTTTCTCCTGTTGGATAAACTTGTCCACGACCACGATTCCCACCAGCATAGAATGGATATGTTAAATATTTAACATCTTGACTTTTTTCAGGATCCGGAGCAACAACTGGAAAAATTAATTGTTGATGTGTTTTTCCAGCAATTGGTCCAACAACTAAAATATTATCGAACTCAGTACTGTATGGTGAGATAAAAACACCCTTATTTTTTGCTTTAACTTCTGCAGGTATTTGACTTTTTGCAGCTAATTTAAATCCTTTTGGTAAAATTAAAATTCCACCAACATTTAAATCTGCCTTTTGACCATTTGCACCTACCTGCTGTTTTGTCGTATCATAAGGAACTTTTATTTCTACTTCAAAAACTGAATTTGGAAGAACCGCTTGAGGTGCTTCTACTTCAATAGCTTTTTGATTTAAATGGCAATTCGCACATGCTAATTTCCCATTTGCTGCACGTGGATTAGAATAGTTTTGTTGTGCAAACACGGGATAAGCTGAAGAATTTTCAATACCAAAACCAAATAAATTTATAGCAAGCGTTAAAGTAAATAAAAGACTTTTAAAAAACTTGTTAGTTGCCATGGATTAAATACTTTTTAAGTATGGATATTATATATTTATATAAATTAATTTTTTATTAAAAACAAGATACCTACTCCGGAAAGATATAACATTAATATAGCTAATGATAGCAATAGTTGTGTAAGCGGATCGGTAGAAGGTGTTAAAATTGCTCCAAGAATTGTTGAAACAAGTATAATATAGCGCCAAGCACCTAACATTTGTTTGGCGGATACAAGATTTAATAAACCTAGTAAGATTTGAATAATTGGAATTTGAAATGCTATTCCTGTACTATAGAACAATACCAAAATGAACTCAAAATATTGATCGAATGACCAAAAGGGTTCAAGAACTTCTTCACTATAATTTAAAAAAAATGTTAAAGCCGCTGGTATTAATGTATAGTAAGAAAAAGCTAGCCCTAATCCAAATAAAATTAATGAACTTAATAATAATGGTAAAATAATTTTTGTTTCTTTTTTCGTTAAACCGGGTAATAAGAATAGTATTAATTGACTTATTACAAATGGACTTGAAAAAAGTAATCCCGTATAAAAAGAAATTTTTATAGTTGAAATAAAATATTCACCCGGAGATATTTGAAAAAATTTTACATTATTAACAGGAAATTCTAAAATTTTAACTAGAATTTTTACTTCAAAAAACGCGACACAAGTTAACAATAAAATTATCCAAAATAGATGAAAAATTCGTTGACGTAATTCTTCAATATGTTCTGAAAAAGGTAATTCTAAAGTTATAATTGTATTATTTGTAAAATTAAAATTAGAATTAGCTACCATAAATTTAAATTTGGTATTTTTTCTAGTTTTTTAGTGTGCAAAAAAATTGAATAATACTATTAAGTTAAATTATTTTAACAATTTGAAAGAATCTTACCGAAATTTAATCTAGAAAGATTCTTTCAAATTATAAAATTTAATAAATTGAAATATTAGTAAATTTCAAATGAGAATTAAAAACTCTTTTGATATAATTAATAATGACAAGTGATAAAACTACAGTAATTACATAAATTTTTATGATAAATAATTTATAGCTTCAAGACGAGCAGTTGCCTTTTTTAGTTCCACTGAAGCATCAAGACGATCTTTACTTGACTCAGCGTTTTCAATTGCTAATGTTGCTTTCTCTAATTCTTTAGTAGCTTCACTTAATTCAACACTAACAAGTTCTTCTACATCATTTACTAAAACTGTTACTCGATTACGATCAATTTCAGCTAAACCACCACATAAAATAATGGGTGTCCATTTTTCATCTAATTTAATCCGTAATAATCCTGTATCTAAAGCTGTTATTAGTGCAGCATGACCGTCTAATACCCCTACCTGACCTGTTAAACCAGGTAAAACAACTTCATCTGCTGTAGTTGAGCAAATAACTCTGTCAGGGGTAAGAACGCGAATGTTCATAACCATATATTTTTACTCCTTATTTTAGAGTTTCTGCTTTTTCAATTGCTTCATCAATATCACCTACAAGGTAAAACGCTTGTTCTGGTAATTCATCTAAGGCACCAGTTAATACCATTTGGAAACCTTTAATTGTTTGTTCTAATGATACATATTTACCAGGTGAGCCTGTAAAAATTTCAGCCACGAAGAATGGTTGTGATAAGAATCGTTCTACTTTACGTGCTCGAGCAACTGTTAAACGATCTTCTTCAGATAATTCATCAATACCTAAAATTGCAATAATATCTTGTAATTCTTTGTATCTTTGTAATGTTTCTTTTACAGTTTCAGCTGTTTCATAATGTAATTCAGTAACAATACCTGGTTGTAACATTGTTGAAGTTGAATCTAATGGATCAACAGCAGGGTAAATACCTTTAGCTGCTAAATTACGAGATAATACAGTTGTAGCATCTAAGTGAGCAAAAGTTGTAGCAGGTGCAGGATCCGTTAAATCATCAGCAGGCACATATACAGCTTGAATTGATGTAATTGAACCTTGTGTTGTTGATGTAATACGTTCTTGTAATGCGCCCATTTCTGTTGCTAAAGTTGGTTGGTAACCTACTGCTGAAGGCATACGACCTAATAATGCAGATACTTCAGAACCAGCTTGTGTGAAACGGAAAATATTATCAATAAATAATAATACATCTTGCTTGTTTACATCACGGAAGTACTCAGCCATTGTTAATGCTGTTAAACCAACACGCATACGCGCTCCTGGTGGTTCATTCATTTGACCGTATACTAAGGCTACTTTAGACTCTGTGAAATTACTTTCGTTAATTACGCCAGATTCTTTCATTTCTTCATATAAATCGTTTCCTTCACGTGTACGTTCACCTACACCACCAAAAACAGATACACCACCGTGAGCTTTTGCAATATTATTAATTAATTCCATAATTAATACCGTTTTACCTACACCAGCTCCACCAAATAAACCAATTTTACCACCACGACGGTAAGGAGCTAATAAATCAACTACTTTAATTCCAGTTTCAAAAATTGATGGTTTTGTTTCTAATTCTGTGAACGCTGGAGCCTCACGATGAATTGGTGATGTTTCATCATATACAACTTCTCCTTGCTCATCTACAGGTTCACCGATTACATTAAAAATACGACCTAATGTTGGTGTTCCAACTGGTACACAAATTGGCGTTCCTAAATTCTCTACTTCAACACCACGTCTTAATCCATCTGTTGAACGCATCGATACTGCACGTATCTTATTATCACCTAATAATTGTTGTACTTCTACAATATTAGCACTTCCATCATCTAATACGATTTTAAGTGCAGTATAAATAGCTGGTAAGTCTCCACCAGGAAATTTAATATCTAGTACAGGACCAATAATTTGACTAACGTAACCTTTACTTGTGTCAGTTTTTACCATTTTGATTTAACATATTAAAATATTTGAGAATAAATATACTTTCATAATTTAATGCAATACCCAAATTAGAAACAAATTTGAAATTTGCTAATTATCTACTATTATACAACAAAATTATTTGAATTCTTGAATATAATGTTCTGATTAACAATAACTTTATGATTTCTCATGAATTTGTCTCTGTTAATCGTCCAGTTATTTTTAACCAATTTCGAGCACCTGGATAATTATCTGGAGCTAGTTTTAAAGCTTGACGCCAATATTCTGCAGCTTTATCAAATAGTTCTTTTGATAATTCCATATACTCATCATCATCAAATGTTTGGGCTCGAAGAGCTTGAGAATGATATATAACAGCAATATTATTTAATGCTTGTGGAAGGTTTGTATTTAACGCTAATGCTTGATGATAAAATTCTAATGCTTGTGTATACTTTGCATTATTTCCATAAATTAGACCAATATTATAAAGAGTATAACTACGATCATAAGGATCTTCCTCAACTTGGAGTGCTTCATAATAGTTTTCCAAAGCTTCAGCATACTGACCACGAGATTGAGCGGCCATGCCAGCGCGATAATAAGAAAACGCTTGTTTTTCTTGTTTACTAGCAGGCAAAACTTTTAAGAGAATATCAGCGATTACCGTAAATGTTTTATCAATAAAGTTACCCATAGAGTTCTCCTTATTAAATTATTAAATTAAATCTTTAGAGTTATTATACTAAATTATAAATAACAACTCTAAATTTTTTTAGATAGAATTTGATGCGACAAACGGAAATAATGATAACATTCTTGCACGTTTAATTGCTTTAGCTAATTTTCGTTGTTGTTGAACTGTAACTCCTGTTGCACGACGTGGTAAGATTTTTCCTTGTTCTGTTACAAATAATGTTAATAAATCAATATCTTTATAATCAATCTTTTGATTAATACTAATCGGAGAAGTTTTTTTGTTTTTTAATGCCATAATTTATTTAATTTCTTTATGTATAGTAGGTTTATTACAGTGTGGGCAATATTTTTTTAATTCCAATCTTTCTGGATTATTACGGCGATTTTTTTGTGTTGTATACCGTGAAACACCAGGTGATCTTTTATTTACATTAGAACGACACTCAGTGCATTCCAATGTAATTAAGATACGAGTTCCTTTATTTTTTGCCATAAAAGTTTTTCTAAAATAATAAGTTTTTAGTAATAGTTTTAACATACTATATTGCCTAAAAATTTTTCTCTTATCAAGGGTTAATTAAATAATATTAAAAAGATAAAAGTTTTTCTCTAAAAACTTCTAATTTTGTACTAAATACGTTATAACATTAAAATAGAAAAAATTAAATTGTTTATCAAGCGTAACGATTTTACGTTTTTTTCACTTAGTTATTAACTTTAAGATTTTATACGAAAAATACAATTTACTCTTTATATAAATAACAATTTTAACTTTCAATTAAAAACTAAAATTAATCCATATTTTATGGTAATCTTAGTTTGAACTGAGTAATTTTTAAAACTCTAATTGGATTTACCTTATAAAGAAGTTTTCGACTAAATTAAGATTATTTTTTTCAAGGCAAAAGATTGAAAAAAGACAAAATCTTAAACATTTGTTGACTCTAATATATAATAAAAATAAATTTAAAATAATATCCATATGGCTAATAATAAATCGGCAAAAAAACGTATTGAAATTGCCCAGCGTAATCGTCTACGAAATCGTTTTTATAAAAGCTCTGTACGTACTTTAATAAAAGTTTTTTTGAAAGATTTAGAAAATTGCAAAACTTCGCAAAATAATGATGATAAAGAAAAAGCTAAAAAAGTTTTAAGTTCCGTTTATAGTTTAATTGATAAAGGAACAAAGAAGGGAGTTTTTCATAAGAATACAGCAGCGCGCAAAAAGTCCCAATTAGCTCAATATTTAAAGACAGTTTAAATAAGGTTGTACTTAAAATTAAACCCTTATGTTAAGAAAAATTTCCACTTTTCTTAACATAAAGAAAACTCTACATTACTTGCTATCAAAAATTATTTATTTATTTGAGTTAACAACAAAGATTATGAAAAAATATATGAATTATATTACAGCTTTGCCTGATTTTATTGCTATGCAAAGAATCAGCTTTTGTTGGTTTCTCAATCAAGGATTAAATGAAGAATTATCACTTTTTTCAAGAATTCATGATTTTAGTCATAATACAGAATATGTTTTATTCGGAGAAGAATATAATTTAATTAAACCACCTTGTAGTTTACTAATTGCAAGAAAATATAGTGGAAATTATCGAGTACAGTTAATCATTCCTCTGGAAGTTAGAAATAAAAAAGCAAATAGTATAAGGTATCATAATCAATTTCCGATTATTACATTACCTCTTATGACAACAGCAGCAACATTTATCATTAATGGATGTGAACGAGTAATTGTTAGTCAAATTATTCGTAGTCCAGGAGTATATTTTGAAAAAAATAAGAATCAAAAAAAACGAAAATTATTTAAAAGAAAACTATCTACAGATATAAATAAACTACGTTTCTTTTTACCGTCTGGTGAAGCATTTATTTCTGAATTTGATTTATTTTTCCCAATACCAATAATTAACTATGATATAAAAACACAACAAGAACAAATCTTCCCAGAATGGAAAAATAGTTCCATTTATAAATACTCAATTCGCTTTTTGCAACAAACAGAAAAAAAATCTTCGTTTTATTTTTTACAATGTTTCAAATTATATAGAACAATTTTAACTACTAATGAACCGCATAAAAAGAATATATTGACGCAATTATTTTTAAAATGGTTAAGATTTAAAAATAATTCAATAAGTTCGAAACAACGAATTAATGAAGAGAAAATTTTATATTTATTAAATTATTTTAATATATTAGTCCGATGTTTAACAAAATATGAGATTTTCCAAAAACAATTAATTCAACAACATTTAAACGACCGAACAATAGATAAAAACAAGAAAAGGTGGTTAGAAAAGCTTCTGCAAACTACTTATAACAAATCCATCATACAGAAGAACTCATTAACAAACTTACAATTAAGTGATTTATTCAAAACATACGACAAAATCTTCCTAAATTCACAGGTAATAGCTCATACTCAATTAAATGTGGAATTAATTTTAATAACAATCCAACCATTTTATTTATTAAATGAATTGGAAAATTTCAAATATTTAAAACGAAATATAACTAAACTCACTGAACAAATTATTGAAACAACGAATTTAATTGAATTAAAACAATTAAAACCAATTATTTATTTTTCAACTAGTTTAAAAGAACAGTTAAAATATATTTTTGGAAAAAGTAAATTAGAACATAACTCTAAACGTCATAAATATCTGAAAACAAAAACTAAATTTCTTTCGTATAAGGATGATCATGAAATTAAGACAAATTATAATACGAAATATGATGAAAAAGATTTATATACAGCGACTTTAATTCCAGAGTATGGTTCATGGATTAGAATTGGATTTCAAAAAAATACAAAGATTAATGTTTATAAATATCCATTAAAAAATCAAGAAGATGAAGTTGTTATTCAATTAGATAAAATTAATCAAAAACCGATTCTTACTTTATTAAAGGAAATGGGACTAACAGATTTAGAAATTTATAGGAATTTAGAACATTCAGATTTCTTTTATTTTAATCAACCACTTTTAATAAATTCAAATTTATTGGAACAACCATTACCAAGATTTGATTTGAATTCTAATTATTTTAATCGTATTTCTGAGTTCTCAAGAATATTTGACCCTGCATATTATCGTTTAGGAAAAGTAGGACGATTAAAAATAATAAATCGTTTAAATTTAAAACTTAGTCAAAGATCTCAAACAATTACCTATGAAGATATTTTTGCAATTATCGATAAATTACTAACATTAACAATTACAAAAACTGTTCAAGATGATATTGATCATTTGAAAAATCGTCGAGTACGTTCAGTTGGAGAATTATTACAAAATTTATTCCGAATTGGTTTCCAACGCTTAGTTAGAAAATTACGAAACCAAACAAATAGAATTGAATCGGGACAATTATTAAGTTTTAATGTCGTTAATGCCACTGTAAGAGAATTTTTTGGATCTAGTCAATTATCACAATATTTAGATCAAACAAACCCACTATCATCATTAACACATCGTCGACGAGTTAGTGGATTAGGACCTGGTGGTTTTGATCGTGATCGAATTAGTTTTGCTGTTCGAGATATTCATCCAAGTCATTATGGTAGAATTTGTCCTATTGAAACACCCGAAGGACAAAACGTCGGATTAATTGCTTCATTAACAACTTGTGCACGTGTCAATAAAGCTGGATTTTTAGAAACACCTTTCTGGCGGGTACTAAATGGAAAAGTTATTAAAACTGGAACTCCAATTTATTTAACAGCAGATATTGAAGATTTATATAAAATAGCACCTGCAGATATATCAACAAATGAAGAAAATTATTTAACTAGAAATGTTATTCCTGTTCGTTATAAACAAGATTTTGTTAATGTTCCACCATCGGAAGTTGATTTCATTGCAATTTCTCCAATTCAAGTTGTTTCAGTTGCGGCTTCATTAATTCCATTCTTTGAACATGATGATGCTAATCGTGCATTAATGGGTTCGAATATGCAAAGACAATCAGTTCCATTAATTTTACCACAAAAACCGATAGTTGGAACAGGTTTAGAAAATCAAATTGCGATCGATTCAGGAATGACGTTAAATGCTAAGAATTCTGGAATTGTAAATTTAGTAACAGCAAATAAAATTATTATTAAGGAGCAAACTGGAAAAAAAATTACATACAAATTACAGAAATATTTACGATCGAACCAGCAAACTTGTATTAATCATCGTCCCATTGTTTGGAAAGGAGAAAAAGTTAAATCAGGTCAAATTATTACGGATGGGCCTGCAATAGCAACAAGTGAGTTAGCTTTAGGTCAAAATGTTTTAGTTGGTTATATGCCATGGCAAGGATATAATTTTGAGGATGCGATCTTGATTAGTGAACGTTTAGTTTATGATGATATTTTTACTTCTATACACATTGAACGGTATAAAATTGAAATTGATCATACTTCTGATACTTCAGAACAAACGACTAAAAATATTCCAAATTTGAATTTTTCAGAGATTGAACATTTAAATGATGATGGAATTGTAACGGTTGGAACATTTGTTAAACCGGGTGATATTTTAGTTGGAAAAGTTGTTTCAAATGATAGTTCAGAACAATTACCTGAGTCAAAACTATTACGGGCAATTTTTGGCGCGAAAGCAAAAGGTGTAAAAGATAATTCATTTAGAATGCCTGATGGAGAATATGGAAGAGTGATTGAAACTGTTACGTTTAATCGGCGAACAAAATTAACTTATAAATTTGAAAAAATTTATGTTTTTATTGCTCAAATTCGAAAAATTCAAGTCGGAGATAAAATTGCTGGTCGTCATGGGAATAAAGGTATTATTTCACGTATATTAGCAAGGCAAGATATGCCATTTTTACCCGACGGTACTCCAATTGATATTATTTTAAATCCTTTGGGAGTTCCATCACGAATGAATGTTGGTCAACTTTATGAATGTTTACTAGGTTTAGCAGGTGATAAATTAAATTGTCGGTTTAAAATTTTACCATTTGACGAGATGTACGGTGTCGAGATGTCGCGAATCTTAATTAATAAAAAATTACGAAATGCTTCTCTTATAAATGATGAAAGTTGGCTATTTAATCCTTATGCTCCTGGAAAAACGGTCTTAATTGATGGAAGGACAGGTAAAGAATTTGAGAATCCTATTACAGTTGGGAATGCTTACATGTTAAAACTTATTCATTTAGTTGATGATAAAATGCATGCTCGTGCTACAGGACCATATTCTTTAATTACGCAACAACCATTACGGGGAAAAGCCCAACACGGTGGACAAAGATTTGGTGAAATGGAAGTTTGGGCATTAGAGGGTTTTGGTGCAGCCTTTACTTTAAAAGAATTATTAACCATAAAATCTGACGACATGCAAGGACGTAATGAAACATTGAATGCAATTGTAAAGGGTCAACCAATTCCAAAATTTGGTATCCCTGAATCATTTAAAGTTCTGTTACAAGAGCTTAGATCAATAGGTTTAGATATGAGCACATATAAACTTGAAAAATTTAGTTCAAATAAAAAGTATGAAGTCGAAGTTAATTTAATTGAACAGTATAATGCTTCGTCAAAAACATTTTCTCCGACCTCAAATATAAATGATATTTCATTCTAATTAAAATAAAATGGTAAAATTTTCAAAAGAATTTGATTATATAAAAATTAAATTAGCATCTCCTAATCGTATACTTCAATGGGCGAACCGTAAGTTACCAAATGGTCAATTTATTGGTGAAGTTCAAAAATCTGAAACTATTAATTACCGAACATTTAAACCAGAAATGGATGGTTTATTTTGTGAAAGAATTTTTGGACCCAGTAAAAGTTTAGAATGCGCCTGTGGAAAATATAAACGCGTTAGATATGAAGGATTAATATGTGAACGTTGCGGAGTTGAATTAACTGAATCTCGAGTAAGAAGACATCGAATGGGTTACATTAATTTAATATATCCTGTTACACATGTTTGGTATATAAATAGTCGACCGAATTATATGGCAATCTTATTAGAAGTAGAAGCATGTGAAAAAAAGTTAAATACGACATATACCCCACATTCAGAAGAGTGTATAGAATGTTGGGGATTAAAAGTTACCAAATCAACAATTATTGAATTATGGGATGAAAGAATTAAAAGAATAAAATTATCGTCATTAGCTTATTTTATTGCTGAAGACGAAATCTCTTTTTATGGGTTACATTGGGATCTGCAACAATATCGAAGAAGTCGTGAATTAGGATTTAGTGGATATCCTTTAAAACCTTATCCAAAACCGCAAAATCGTCGATATAATACACCATCATATTTATTAAAATCAACTCCAAATTTTTTAATTGGGGCGCCATTAATTAAACGTGAATTAGAAAAACTAAATTTAAACTCCGAAATATTTAGAACACGGTGCTTTATTTTAGTTTGTACAAAAGTCTTAAATAAAGAAAATCCATTATATGATGATGAATCAAAATGGTTTAGAAAATGGGAACAACAAAGGATTTATAAAATTCGTGAACAAGCTATTAAACGAATTCGAATTTTAGAAAATTTAGTTGGTACTGGATCGAATCCAGCTTGGATGATTTTAACAGTTTTACCAGTTATACCGCCAGCATTAAGACCAATGATTCAATTAGAAGGCGGTCGATTTGCCACTTCTGATTTAAACGAATTATATCGACGTATAATTACTCGAAATAATCGCTTACTTCGATTATTAGAAATTGATGCTCCTCAATTAATAATTCGTAATGAAAAAAGAATGTTACAAGAAGCGGTTGATACACTTATTGATAATGGAAAACGTGGCAAAATTGCCTTAAGTGCTAATAATCGACCATTAAAATCGTTATCAGATATTATCAAAGGTAAGCATGGTCGTTTCCGACAAAATCTTTTAGGAAAACGTGTTGATTACTCAGGTCGATCTGTTATCGTAGTAGGTCCAAGTTTGAAACTAAATCAATGTGGTTTACCTTATGAAATGGCCATTGAACTTTTTCAACCTTTTATAATTCGAGAATTAATTAATCAAGGTTTAGCTAGTAATATGAAAATAGCAAAAAACTTGATTCAACAAAATGAACCTATTATTGACCCAGTCTTAGAGAAAGTATTAGCAAATCATCCAATTTTTTTAAATAGAGCACCTACATTACATAGATTGGGTATTCAAGCATTTGAACCGATTTTAGTACAAGGAAGAGCAATTAAATTGCATCCATTAGTTTGTTCGGCATTTAATGCTGATTTTGATGGTGATCAAATGGCAGTTCATATTCCTTTATCAATCGAAGCTCAAGCAGAATGTTATATGTTAATGTTAGCTCCTTATAACTTTTTATCACCAGCAAATGGTGAACCAATTATCATGCCAAGCCAAGATATGGTTTTAGGATGTTATTATTTAACGGTTAATAACGTGAAAGGGTTATTAGGATCAAATCATTATTTTGCAGATTTAGAAGATGTTTTACTTGCTTATAATCAAGATCAACTTGAAATTCATAGTTCTATTTGGCTAAGATATAGTGAAAATGATTCTAGTTATGAAACAAAAAAAACTTTAAATTTATTAAAAACATTTAAACTAAAAGATCAAACTTTTATTGAGTATTATGAAGACAGACAAATTCGAAAAACAAAAGACGGAGATATAATTGTTCAATATCTAAAAACTACAACGGGTCGTGTTATCTTAAATTATACAATTCAAAAGACATTAAACTTCTTATAAAATTTTAAGCTAAATAATCTATTAGATTTATGAAAAATTATACTTATAAAAATACTTTAATAAGTAAAAAAGAATTACGACAATTATTAGCCTGGAGTTTTACAAATTATGATTCAATGCAAGCTTGTTCGTTAGCTGATGAATTAAAATATCTTGGATTTAAATATGCTAGTCAAGCAGGAATTTCAATTAGTATTGAAGATTTAAAAGTACCATTCATTAAAAATTTAATGATTGAAAAGGCTAATCAAGAAATTTTAAATTCCGAAAAAATTTATTTAAAAGGTAAATTAACAGATGTTGAACGGTTTCAAAAAATTATTGATACATGGAATTTTACAAGTGAGGCATTAAAAGAACAAGTTATTTATTACTTTAAAAATTATGATCCTTTAAATTCTGTTTATATCATGGCTTTTTCAGGAGCACGTGGAAATTTATCCCAAGTTCGACAATTAGTTGGAATGCGAGGACTAATGTCTGATCCAAGTGGAGAAATTATGAAAATTCCTATCAAGAAAAATTTTCGTGAAGGATTAACAATTACAGACTATTTAATGTCAGGATATGGAGCGAGAAAAGGAATTGTTGATACAGCTTTAAAAACTGCAAATTCAGGATATTTAACGCGTCGATTAATTGATGTATCTCAAGATATTTTAATTCGTGAAAAAGATTGCTTAACAACTCACTCCTTTTTTCTTTCAATCAAAGAAACTGACAATTTAGTGTATGATAAAATTTTGGGCCGAATTTTAAATAAAATGATTGTTGATCCTGCAACAAATAAAGTAATTGCTAAAATAAATACACAGATTACTCCTAATTTAATTAAAATTTTTAAACAAAAAAAAATCCATGAATTTTATATTCGTTCGCCTTTAACCTGTAACTTATACCGAGCAATTTGTCAAAAATGTTATGGTTGGGATCTTTCGAATGAAAACTTAGTTGATGTTGGAGAAGCTGTTGGTATTTTAGCTGGACAATCCATTGGAGAACCAGGCACACAACTAACTATGCGTACATTCCATACTGGTGGTATTTTTACGTCGGAGGCACGTCAACAAATTATTTGTCCCGTAAATGGAATTATAAAATTTTCAAAAGGGTTAAAAACCGTTACTTTACGAACAAATCGAGGTGAAGATGTTCTAGTAACAAAAAATTCTAGTTCATTAATTATTATTCCTGATAACAATCAGGAGCAACTAGTTCAAATCGAAGTATTAAGAAATACAATTTTATTCCCTAAAAATAATCAGTATATTCAAAAAGAAACTGTTGTTGGAGAAGTTATCAATACAAATAAACAAGTTAAGACAGAAATTAAACCTATATTAAGTCCAACATCTGGAGAAATTTTTATTCCCAATTTGAAAAACAAAATTAATTTATTAAATAATAATAAACTTATCTGGATTCTATCCGGACAACTTTATAATAGCCCAATAAACTCATTTATAAATTTTTACCCTGATTATAAGCTTAATAAGAATAGTTACATTTTTAGAACAAAATTAATAAACCATTATTCAGGATATATAGAATTTATTAATAAAAAAAAAAACTTGTATGAAAAAATAGTTCACATTGTTAATAATAAATATTCGTTAGTCCATTCTAAAATTCAGAAATTATCAACTTCTACGAATGATAAAAATTATATTTTAAATTTTAAAAATTTAAAATATCTGTTAACAGCCAAAACTAAAAATTCTAAAGTTTATCTTCAAATATCAAGAAATCAGCAAATAGGCACAAAGATAACAAGCTATTTTCAGACATTGACTGGTGGAACGTGTTATTATAATCGTAAAAATTTAGATAAACTAAGTAATATTAATGCTAGAATTTCTTATTACGGAAAAACTAGCACTATAAAAAGACAATCACGAATTCAGTCATATAGGACAATAATTTGGTTGGGAGAAGAAACACATAAAGTCAATTGTGAACAAAATATTTTATTAATTGAACAGGGGGATTTTATTTCAGAAGATTTTGAAATTATCCCAGGCTTATTCTCAAAAACGTCGGGGATTGTTTTTATAAATCAAAGAAGTAATATTGTCCAAACAATTTCAATTAAATCTGGATTAGTATATGAAGGTAAAAAATTTAAAAAGAGCGCAAAAAAGATTTATTATCCTGGTGAGGTTATTTTTTCAAATATTCCTATTACCAAACCATCTTTTTGCGAGCACATTATTGGAAAAAATGTTGATCAATTATTAGTTCGACCAATAGAATTATATGAATTTCCAAATTCGAAATCAATTAAGAAAATTTTCGGTAAAACTTCAAGTATTGAATCAATCCTTAATTTAGAAAATAAAGCAACATATTTATATAAATCGAATCAAAGAATTCGAAGTACAAAAAATTTAAATATAATTCTAAATATATTAAGGCTAAAAACGACAAATTTATTATCTAAGAAGATAAGTATTGAATTACTTAATAATCGACATAATCAAACTTTAAATTTTCGACTTAATGAAAAATTATCTTTAAATAATTATATCCCACCCCATTTAAAATATAAAAATATTCAATCATGTTTTTTAGTGCAAAAAAACCAATTTATTGATAAATATACAACACTAGGTTATCTAGAAGCAGTTACTTCGAATTCCTTAGAAATCGTTAAACTTAAAATCAAACATCAAGAAAGTAAACAAATACTTTTAATTTCAAATACTGATTGTTTAACAATTAAAAATACTAAAACAATTCATAAAACTAGTAATGATTTTATTATTAATAGTACAAATGTAAATGAAACCGGAAAAATTATCATTAAAAATAAGAAATTCATTACACTCCAAAAAGGTCGACCATATTTCTTTCCGAATTGTAAAAATGAAGATAATCTAGGAAAAACAAATTTACAATATAAGTTAATGTCACCTAAGAGAATTCGACTACGTTCTAAAATTGAACGATCAATCTCATTGAATTATTATGATATGATTAAACTATCAATTAAACAACAAAATAATATTAAACAATTTTCAACAACTAAAATTAGTTTAAAATCAGAACTTTCAAAATTATTTTTAAAAAAAAATGGTAAGCTTTATAGTTCCTTAATTCCTCGATTTTTTAAAAAGTTCACGCTTGGGAATAAAAGTTCGAAGTTAAAATTTAATAATATTTTACGTCCATTAGAAACACAAGATACATTCTTAAGGAAAATGGATCGGACATTACTTATTCAAAGTTCAGACATTGTTCAAAATAATATTAAAGAACCGATGCAGTCGAAATTTCATTTAACATTGGTTAAATTTCTAGAGTATCCCTTTGTAAAATCTGCAAAATCGATTGGATTATACTCGATTACCGAAGATTTTTTCGAACAAGATGTTAACAGTGTATTTTGTAAGAACAGTGAGTTTATTGAAGAAGGAGAAACAATTGGATTGTTAAATTTTGAAAAAGAAATTACAGGAGATATTGTTCAAGGTTTACCAAGAATTGAAGAAATTTTAGAAGCTCGGAAAAAAAATATAACAATTAAACGAATCCCAACAAATCAAAAAAGAGGTTTATTGGTTCAGAAAACAACTTTAGATCCAAATTTTGAATTTAGAAAACTCGCAACTCCAATTAAAGAAAATGAAAAAATAAATCCACATAAATTATTAAAAGTTTATTTTAATTATTATGGATTACAGAAGTTATTCGTATGCGATAGGACTGAATTTGTTAAATCAACTCGTTTACTTAATAACTATGAAGGAAGTTATAAAAGTTTTAAAAAAGTTCAATCATTCATCTTAAATTCTGTTCAATCTGTTTATCAATCACAAGGTGTTACAATCAATGATAAACATTTAGAAGTCATTATTAAACAAATGACAACGAAAGTTTTAATAACTTATGAAGGTGATACACCTTTACTACGAAGAGAAGTGATTGATTTATACCATATTCAGTATATCAATGAAATTATCAAAACAAAACAAAAACAATTTGCATGTTATGTTCCACTATTACTTGGAATTACAAAAGCTTCATTAAATAATCCAAGTTTTATTTCAGCTGCTAGTTTTCAGGAAACAACCCGAGTATTAACAGCAGCGGCTATTGAAGGAAGAATTGATTGGTTACGAGGATTAAAAGAAAATATTATTATTGGTCATTTAATTCCGGCAGGAACAGGTTCACCCAATTATAGAAACTGTTTCCGAAAAACATTAGATGAAACAAAAAAGTTAAAGATGGATTTTGAAAATATTCAAAATGTTAAGTAAAATACCTAGACAATGGTTTTAATATTTGTTAAAGTTAATTACATAAACCTAAATATAAATTAAGTCATTTAAAATTGTTATGTCTGATATAAGTTTATCAAAATTATTAGAAGCAGGTGTTCATTTTGGTCATAAAGCCTATCGTTGGAACCCAAAAATGTTTCCATATATTTATAGTGAAGTAAATAATATTCATATATTAGACTTAGTTCAATCTGCTAGTTTATTAAAAGAAGCAAATTCATATGTCGAATTTGGTGCCCGTCAAAATAAAACATTCTTGTTTATTGGAACAAAACGTCAAGCAAGTACTTTAATTGCTCAAGAGGCCAAACGTTGTGATTCATACTATGTAAATCATCGATGGTTAGGTGGAATGTTAACAAATTGGGTAACATTAAAAGAACGTATTGAACGCTTAAAAAATCTAGAGCAACAAGAAGCTAATGATACTTTTAGCCTATTAACGAAAAAAGAAGCCGCTTTACGTCGAAAAGAATTAGAGAAATTACGCCGTCATTTAGACGGGATTAAAGATATGGACAAGTTACCGGATATTGCTATTGTTGTAGATCAAAAGCGTGAAATGACAGCAATTCGGGAATGTCGTAAATTAGGAATTCCTATTGTTTCTATTTTAGATACAAATTGTGATCCTGATTTAATTGATATTCCAATTCCAGGAAATGATGATGCAGTAAGATCAATTCGGTTAATTTTACAAAGTTTAACTGATAATATTTTAGCTGGGAAAGAAAAATAAAATCAGTACTATAAAGTTTTAATTTTATATAGAATTCGATAAATTTCTTGTAAATATTAAATAATTAATATTTGTAAGAAATTTAACGAAAAAACAATTCATTTTTTTTGATAAAAAATGAATATTAGTTGAGTAAACGACAGTAAAAAATATAAGGAAAATACTAGGATCAAGCTCCACCTTAGTGTAATTGTAGTTATTCGCTTACTAATCTAACATTATACACAAACTTATTTATTAATGAAAAAAAATTAATTATGAAATCTTTAATCGCAATTGGTATCGGACTTTGTATTGGGTTTTCACCAATCGGTAACAGTAAAATAGTAAGAATTATTGTAATGGCTGTTACAGGAGGATAAAGGGGATAGGACCTATCTAGGACCTATCTTAAAAAAAATTCCTTACGTTGGAACCGTCATCTCGACTGTAGAACTTGCTATAGACGTCAAAGATATTGTCGAGAGTTCAACCCCCAATGGGGGCCGCAAAGACTATCGGTGGTCGATTTCTGAAGGAATGTACGCCACCTGAATTGTTAATTGCGGGTAAATGTGGAATGTTAGTAACAGTAATAATTGCGTCAGTTGCTAGTGGTGGTAATAGCATTGTTGTTACAAGTACCGTATCAGCCTTACGCAGTATTGTCAAAAATTAAAATTTTAATTATTCTTTTGAATAATTAGAAAAAATAAAAAATAATATATATGAAATATTATTAGGAAAATCTGTTGGCGAACTAGAATGTAACAGCAAAAACAAATATAGCATGGGTTGCAGATATTACAACACTAAAATTAATTAAAGATCGAAAAGTTTATGTGTTTCTTTGTATAGATATACATACTAACTGTATTGTATGTACTATTATAAGTAGTAGCGTTATTACTTCACAAAAAATAATAAGAAGTTTAGAGAAAAGTATTAAACAGAGAATTACTCTTTTTGGTAAAGATAAATTAATTATTCATACCGATCGAGGAACACAACAAATTAAATAAAAAGTTAAATAATATAATACAAGCATAGTAATTATAATACACCATAAAGCCCTCTTAAATATAGTCTCAGAGGCCGCCAAACAAAGGAAACAAGAGGAAACATAATAGAACCGAATTAGGCCCCCTTTCTGATTATTCTAAAACCCTCTCAGATTGAATTTGTAACACAAACAATCAGGCATACAAAAATTGGTAATGTTTATCGATGTGTTAAAAATTTAATTAAATAACAACTAAACAACAGGTGACTTATTTGATAATCGAATTTAGTAATGAGAAAATTACCTTTGTTTTAGTAAGAGTTATAAAAACAAACTTGTTTGTAACTTATTTATAAAAAAAATTCTGCTAATGCAAAATATACTTGTTCGACTCCACCGTAAGTAAATTTGATTGTGCAATTTACACAAAATATAATATATATCTTTTTATTAAAGAGTTAAAAATTATTTTTCGGATAACCGTCGGTTCTTGACCTTGCGCACCAGAATTTAAGTAAAATATAACTAAACACTGATATTATGATGGAACCAAAAAACTTACTAAATTTTTATCGTTCTAACATTTGAACGATTTTTATGTTTTAATCTTAAAGAAAGGATAAAAATACTCTTTTTATCCTTTCTTTGAGATTAAATAATCGATATTCTTATCAAATATAAATTATTTAATTAATATAATTCATCTTCTTGGTGAACTAAAACTGTACAATCAGATTTTGGATATGCAATACAAGTTAAGACAAAACCCGCTTCAACTTGATCGTCATCTAAAAAGGTTTGTTCACTTTGATCCATTTCTCCTTCTGTAATTTTACCAGCACAAGTTGAACATGCACCTGCACGACATGAATAAGGTAAATCAATACCTTGGTTTTCAGCTGCATCTAATAAAAATTCATCATCCTTACAGTCCATAGTCGTGTTTATGTCGTGCTCTTCGCTAATAATTGTAACTTTATATGTTGCCATTTGAGAACTCCTTAAAAAAGATAATTAATTATAAAGTAGAATTTTGAGAAAAATTTTCTCTGCATTACTTTACTATCTATTATTATACTACGTAAATTCGATACAGAGTAATTTTTTTATTAATTTTTTTTATTAATTTTTTATTTGAAAGCTTGTTTTAAACGACTTGCCTTTCCTTTTAAATTTCGTAAATAATATAATTTCGAACGTCTGATTTTCGATGAACGTAAAATATTAATAGAATCAATTTTAGGAGAATGAACTAAAAAAATTCTTTCAACACCAATGCCTTGTAATACTTTACGAACAGTTATTGTTGTATTTACAGAACTATTTTTTTTTGCTATGATGGTACCTTCATAAGACTGAACTCGTTCTTTACTTCCTTCAATAATTTTAACACCAATTTTAACATGATCACCAATACGTAACATTGGTAAATCTATCTTAAGAAAATTAGTTTCTAAATCATTAATGGTTTTGTGATTATTTAATTTAACCATGGATTTTAAATATTAAATATAACAATTTCTTATTTTTAATATTACAATTAGATCTTGAAAAAAACAACATTAAAAATAATCAAATCTGCATTCGACTGGGTTCGAACCAGTGACGTTCCAGGGGAAAACGGATTATGAGTCCGGTGCCTTCAACCACTCGGCCACGAATGCTATTATGGAGCTGATGGGAATTGAACCCACGTCCATTTAAGTTTTACTAAAATACTCTTTCACAGGTTTAGTTCACAGTTAAGGAACAATTTCAAAAATTATTCTAAACTATAGACGATAAAACCGTCTAGAGATTAGCGAACAAATTTATCTAATAGAATGTTTTTTTACGTACTAAATAGCAAAACTTAATGTATTTGAGTAGTTTTGCGTATTTTTGAAGTTAAACGGAATTATATTATTAGCAGTTATTGTTAAAATTGTAGATTTTTACGAAGAATACAAACTTCGACCTGCATCATACTTTCTTAAATTTTAAATGTCGAAACCAACTCAGCCCCAAAAACAAATTATTTCTATTTAATCACTAAAATAACTTTATAAGCATGAAGGGAATCGAACCCTTGACTTTCAGAATCGGAATCTAATGCTCTATCCACTGAGCTACATGCTTTTTAAACTTTTAACAAAATTAACATCTTTAAGAATAAGTATAGGCAATTTTATGAGATATGATAGTCATTACTATGAAATATGAACTAAAAACTAGTTTTTAGCTCATATTTCTTAAAATAGGTTTATATTAATAATAAATTTTTCCACCACCCCATTTTTCTGTAACAATCTTCGGTTGTAACATAATATGACCAGCGATTGCGTATAAATCTTCATCCGTAATTGAACGCATACGTGGATAAATATCCGCACTTTTAATACTTGGATGGATTTCAGCAATTGAATCTAAACCATCATAAGTCGTTGGATTTTTCATAAAATCAACTAATCCAGCAATATTGTCACGACGTGGAGTTGCTAAACTCAAACCTTCTGGATCTAGACCAACGTTTGGATTTGTTTTTGTAATACCACCTAAATGACAAGCACCACATGTTGCATTAAATAATCTCTTACCACGTTTAACTTGTTCTGGAGTTAAAACAGTAGTATTTCCAGATGCATCTACTACAACTGTTCGAGTAGCTTCATCTAAATCGATAGCTGAAGCTGTATTTATTAAAATCCCAAAAATACAAAAGACAACTATACTACAAAATTTTGAATAATCTTTAAACATAATTTAAAAAATTGTTTATAAGCTTGAAAACAAGAAACGACCAAATTTTTAATCGTCTTTCTTTTTTAATTTTGCCATACTTGACAGTAACCCTCGTAATCTAATATTTTCCCAGCCAGCTACTAATACTGCTGTAATAATCAATACCTGACTAAATAATAATATGGGATCTAATCTCCATCCATGAACCATTAGAATACAACTATATAATAAACCAATAGTTGCAAAAAAAATATCTTCATCTCTTGCAACTTGTGGTTTAACAATTCGAAGAAAATATAAAATTAATACCCCAAAACTTAAAATTAAACCTAATAATATATTAGGACCAAAACTAAAATTTATCATAATTGAACGTTTTTAAGTATATATTAACTATAAATTTAAAAAATTAATAATTTAATTTATTAAGAACGTGTAACTCGATCACTTTTACTAATAATAATTAAAGCAATAGCAATACCAGCTACAACAAGACCGCCTGCTACTAAACTAGATACAAAACTGGCTAATGAAGGTGTCATTTCTAATTTCCTGTTATTTTGAATAAAAAGTTAAAAATAGTAAGATTGACTACAATAATTATTGTATCAGCTTTTAAAAAAAAAATAATAATATTTTAATAAATTTAATTTTCTAAATGGTTAGATTTCAAAACAAGATTTAGATTAAGAATTTTCTTAGTCTATATACTTAATTGAAAATGGGTAAGTCTTAAAATAGAAACAATTTAACTATAGGGTTAAGTGTAAATTAAATAAATAGAAAAGTAAAATTTTTAAATAATTGGGATAAAATTATAGATATAGTTTTAATACTAACATTGAATTTCGAACTTCATGCTGCTATTTTTCAATTCTGACATATTAAGTCGTTTAACAAGTTATATTAAATACTATATCCGAAATATAATATACTAAATCTTTTAATAATAAGCAAGTTTTAATTAGACAGAAAGAAAAATTTTTCAGATAAGTCAACGAATAATACAAATACACTTGTTATTATTTAAAAAATTCAGGTTGTAAAGTTTCCTCTAATATTCATTTTAGAAATCTCAGTCAAGATCACTATTCTATATTTATGCGCAAATTTATTCTAATTTAACTCATTAATCTTTAGAATACAAAAATTAATCATCAGAATAATTGAAGAAAGTTAACGACAAACAATAAATAAGTTAAAATTATTTATTACTTGTCGTTTTAGATCATTTATGATATAGTATATTTATAATGCCCGGATAGCTCAGTTGGTAGAGCAGTGGATTGAAGATCCTCGTGTCACCAGTTCGAATCTGGTTCTGGGCAATTTATATTTAAAAATTTTGTCCGTTTTTCATCAAACTTAAGGTTTATATTTCCTGTTGGTCCATTACGGTGCTTTGCAAGAATTAATTCAGTTAAGTCAGTTTGTTCTTCCGTTGTAGAATTATAATAATTATTCCGATACAACATTAAAACTAAATCAGCATCCTGTTCAATGGATCCACTTTCTCTTAAATCCGATAAAATTGGACGTTTATCTAATCGATTCTCAACATTTCTACTTAACTGTGAAAGGGCAATAATCGGAATATTAAACTCTCGAGCAATGTTTTTTAATGATCTAGTAATTTGGGCAAGTTCTTGAACGCGATTCTCACTTTTTACTTTTAAATTTTGCATTAACTGTAAATAATCAATAACAATTAACCCAATTTCAGTTTGTTCAAAGATAATTGCTTTTATTTTTGATCGAATATCTTGAATAGATAAGTCTGATATATCATCAAGAAAAATGGGTAACTTAGAAACTATTTTAATAATTTTATTTAATTTTATCCAATCATTTTGATATAGCTTCCCGCTACGTAATCTTATTTGATTTATATTTGTTTCCATCGATAAAATTCTATACATAATTTGCTCTTTTGACATTTCTAAACTAAAAAATAAAACAGGTAATTTAGAAGCTTTAATGACGTTTAAAGCTATATTTAAACCTAGAGCAGTTTTACCCATTGAAGGTCTACCAGCAATTATAATTAAATCGGATTTCTGAAAGCCTTGGGTTAAAGAATCTAAATCATAAAATCCAGACGAAAGACCTGGTAATGATGGTTTTATAGATTTTTCTTTTAATTCTAGAAAAATATTATTTAATAATTCAGCACTACTTGAAACTTTTTCAACTTTAATTGCATTAGTTAAGTTAAATAATTTATTTTCAACATCATTTAAAATATTTTCTAATGGAATATTTGTAATATAACTTGAATTAATAACTTCATATCCTAATTTAATTAATGAACGTCTTAAAAACTTATCTTTTATTAATCGAAGATATTCTTCAACATAAACTAAATTAGGAACTTGATTTATTAATTCAATTAAAACCTTAATTCCACCAATTTTTTCTAACAATCCATTATCTTGTAAAAATGTATTCAAAGTAATTATATCTATTGGAATTTTCTTTTTATACATATAAATCATTGCAGAATAAATTTGTTGATGATTTTTAAAATAAAAAGATTCAATCGAAAGACTTGGGAATATGATTTCACTAGCTTCAGTACTTATCAACAAACAACTTAGAATCATTTTTTCAGCTAAAAAATTATGGGGTAAATAATTATTAAGTAAAAATTGTTCATCTGTTTCAGAAAAATTTTTCATTTTCAACATTAAAAATTAATTAAATCTTTAAATCTTGTATTTTTAGTATATTAATAATGTATTATAATCATATAATAATATGCGTCTTTAGTTCAGTTGGTAGAACGCTAGTCTCCAAAATTAGATGTCGAGGGTTCAAGTCCTTCAAGGCGCGTTTCTCTTTATATAAGAGGTTTTCAAAATAGAATTTAAATATAAAATATATTCGGTAACTAATTTATTTTGTAAAAGGTTAGAAAAGTTTTCGAAATGATATATTTTTTTTCAGAAAACTAAGATTTTATTTTCAAATTAGTAACGTTAAAATTATTGAAACATCTTTTAACATAACGTAGTAATCAATTACGATGCCTAAAAAAATAACAGCTCTGATAAAATTAGCTTTACCTGCTGGTAAAGCAACACCTGCTCCACCAGTTGGGCCAGCATTGGGTCAACATGGAGTAAATATTGCAGCCTTCTGTAAAGAATATAATGCTAAAACCGGGGATAAAGGTGGTTTAATTATCCCAGTAGAAATTTCAGTTTATGAAGATAGAAGTTATACATTTATTCTTAAGACTCCTCCTGCATCTGTTCTATTAGCTAATGCAGCAAAAATTAAAAAAGGTTCATCAACTCCAAATCGAGTAAATGTCGGATCTGTGACAAAAGCTCAGTTAGAGGAAATTGCAAATATTAAATTACCAGATTTAAATACTACAAAAATTAGTAGTGCAATCAAAATTGTTGAAGGAACTGCCCGTAATATGGGTATCTCCATTGTAGAATAATCGCAAATTGTATAAGTTTTTAATGGAGAAAGTATATGCGAAAATTATCGCGTCGTCAAAAAGAAAATAAAACAAAAACAAAAAATATTATTTATTCAAGTGTTGAAGAAGCTGTTACCATTCTTCAAGAAACCGCAACAGCTAAATTTGTTGAAACAGTTGAGTTACACGCGAATTTAAATATTGATCCTAAATACGCAGATCAACAATTACGTACAACTGTAACTTTACCAAATGGAGTTGGAAAACAAGTGATTATTGCTGTTTTGACAAATGAAGAAAATTTTGAAGAAGCAAGATCTGCCAGTGCTGATATTGTTGGGAATGATGATTTAATTGAAGAAATTAACCAAGGTAATATTAAGTTTGATCTCTTAATTGCAACACCAAATATGATGCCAAAATTAGCAAAGCTAGGTCGCGTATTAGGTCCAAAAGGGTTAATGCCATCTCCAAAATCTGGAACAGTTAGTACAACATTACAAAGTACAATAACAGAATTCAAGAAAGGAAAATTCGAATATAAAGCGGATAAAACTGGAATTGTTCATGTTAGCTTTGGAAAATCAGATTTTAGTGCTACAGAATTAGCTGAAAACTTAGAAGCATTATATAGATCAATTGAACAAAATCGACCTTCAGGTGTAAAAGGTAAATATTTTAAAAGTTTATATATTTGTAGCACTATGGGACCATCAATTCAATTAGATTTAGAAATGTTTGATTAATCAATTCAATAATATCAATTTATAAATATTTATTAGAAAAAAATTATTATGTCAGAAAAAATTGACCAAATCGTTGAAGAATTAAAAACATTAACATTATTAGAAGCATCAGAATTAGTGACAAAAATTGAGGAAACATTTGGTGTCGATGCATCAGCAAGTGCTGGTCCAGCAATGGTAATGGCAGCTGCAGCTCCAGCAGAAGATGTTGAAGAGAAAACTGAATTTAACTTAATGCTTGATGAAGTTCCAGCGGACAAAAAAATTGCTGTTTTAAAAGTAGTTCGTAGTTTAACTGGTTTAGGATTAAAAGAAGCAAAAGAATTAGTAGAATCAGCTCCTAAACAAGTTCAAGAAGCATTAGGAAAAGATGCTGCTGAAGATGGAAAGAAACAAATTGAAGATGCTGGTGGAAAAGCCTCATTAACATAAAAAAATGTAAATAAAATTATTATTACTAAGTAATTAGTAATAATAATTTTATTTATATTTTACCAGAACCCTAAAGATACTGCTTTATCAATAGGTAAACACGCACCAATACCAAACCAAACTGCAAAGATAAAACCAATAATAAAAGTTAAACTAGCAATTGGACGACGGAATGGGTTTTGAAACTTATTGACATTTTCAATGAATGGTACAGTGATTAATCCGGCCGGCACAGCAGCCATAGCTAACACACCTAATAATTTATTAGGTAATATACGTAATAAATTAAATGTTGGGAAGAAGTACCACTCTGGTAAAATTTCTAACGGAGTATTAAATGGATCAGCAGGTTCACCCATTTGTGTAGGTGCCATAACAGCTAAACCAATACAACATGCGAACGTTCCTAAAATACAAACTGGGAAAAGGTATAAAAGATCATTTGGCCAAGCAGGTTCACCGTAATAATTATGGCCCATTCCCTTTGCAAGTTTTGCTCTTAATTTTGGATCGGTTAGATCTGGTTTTTTAATTACTGACATAATTCTATTTATATAAAAAGTTTTTTAATTTGATTTTAAAATGATCTATTTATAAAGGTCCTGAGATACCTTGTTTACGAATCATTAAGAAATGAGTTAACATTAATACTGCAGCTGCTAAAGGCAATACAAATGTGTGCGCACTATAAAATCGTGTAAGTGTACTTTGACCTACACTTTCACCACCACGTAAAACTAAAACTAATGGTGGACCAACAATTGGAACTGCAGCAGGTACTCCTGTTACAATCTTACATGCCCAGAATCCTACTTGATCCCATGGTAAAGAATAACCAGTTACACCAAATGACACAGTAACAACAGATAAAATTACACCTGTTACCCATGTTAATTCACGTGGCTTTTTAAATCCACCAGTTAAATAAACTCGGAATACATGTAATACCATCATCATTACCATCATACTAGCTGACCAACGGTGAATTGAGCGAATTAGCCAACCAAAATTTACACTTGTCATAATATATTCAACCGAAGCAAATGCGTCAACAACACTTGGACGGTAATAGAATGTCATAGCAAAACCAGTTGCAACTTGTACTAAGAAACATGTAAAAACAATACCACCAAAACAGTAAAAGATATTTACATGTGGCGGTACATATTTACTAGAAATATCATCGGCAATGGCTTGAACTTCTAATCGTTCTTCAAACCAATCATAAACTTTACCCATAAGATAGTTATAAAAAATTTAGACACAATTAAGCAATATATATATGTTCTTCCAAAAGTAAAATATTCTAAATAAGGCGAGAGTGGGATTCGAACCCACGGAATCCGTAAAGATTCATCTGATTTCAAATCAGACGCAATCGACCAACTCTGCCATCTCGCCAAAAGATTAGCTACAACACTAATCTTAAATCATGGATTAACTTTCGTAAGTAGTAGCTCCACTAAATTTAATTGAAGCTGGGTTTGGGTTTTTTCCAATTGAAAAATCACGACTATTCTTTGCTGTACGACTCTCATTAACTTTTTCAGGAAAAACTCCATCTTTTGGATGTAAATATTGGACTTCACCACTAGGAAAAATACGGTAAATTTTATAATTATCAATCTTAAAAGTTCGTAATTGCATTCCCAAAGCCAAACATTGTTCTTTTCTTGCAAGATATAATAAATTATCACCATTACGCATTATTGCCGCCCCACCAGTAGGCATTTCAAAGATTTGTTCTTTGTTACTTCCCCAAGTAATTGCATACTTTTCCTCAACTTCAGCTGCACGTAACCATCCACCAGTACTTCCACCAAAAGTCGGAAACGGTGTTTGTAAATTTAATGTCATAGGTAAAATCTTAGTTAATATTTAACATTCACTATATAATTTTAATAAAAAAACTTTTTTTGTTAAAATTATAAAATTTTCTAGCGGAGAATGGATTTGAACCATTGACCTTCGGGTTATGAGCCCAACGAGCTACCAGACTGCTCTACTCCGCGATAATTAAATCTTCTAATATCAATATTCTTATTTAATCTGAATTTTTGCACTACTTATACTCAAAGTTTATATTGTAAAATTATAAAACAGTTTTTATAAGAGGTTTAATAGAATGATATAAGTACTTTTGATTCATGTTTTCATAGTATAATTGAAAATTATACTATGAAAACATAAATCAAAAGTACTTAACAAAAATCTTGAGTATTTAGACTAGATTAAAAAATATTGCACACCCAAAGTAAACTATAATAGCACAAGCAGTAATAAGATTTAATGAGCGTTGTGCAGAAGTCGGGGAACCTAAAAGATCACTTTTATTCGCAAAGCTAGCTAACCCAATATTTTGTTGTGGCATTCGCCAAAAAATAATAAAAATTATGAATAGACTGATTATAACCCACAGTTGTTTCAACATAGATTTACATAAATTAGATAAAATATTTAATCTTTAAAATAAATAATTATAAGTTTGAATAATTTAACTATCAATTTCAAATATTTCTTTAAAAACTTTACTAACTTTATCACCAGAGTCAATAGATTCTAATGGATCCTTTCTTAAACGATGACGTAAACATAATGTTATGATTTGTTCAATATCATTAATTGTCACTTTATCCCGTCCATTATAAGCAGCATGAGCTTTTGCAGCTCGATTTGTTACAATATCTCCCCGTAGTCCATCAACGTCTAAATAACTACAAACTTCTGAAATTTTAACACGTAAATCATAGTCAATTTCAACAGTTGGTAATAACTGTTGCGCGGCTACAATTTTATCTCGTAATTCTTGTTGCTGAGCTTCATAATTTTCGATCCAAACCATTGGTGTTTGATCAAATGAAGTTCGTTCTTCGACTACTTTTACACGTAAAATTGGGTCTTTAACAGTCCGAATTTCAGCGTGCATCCCAAATCGATCTAATAATTGTGGTCGTAACTCACCTTCTTCTGGATTTCCAGAACCAACTAAAACGAACCGAGCAGGATGACGAATTGAAATACCTTCTCGTTCAACGGTATTCCAACCCGAGGCAGCTGAATCTAATAGAATATCAACTAAATGATCATCTAATAAGTTAACTTCATCAACATATAATAATCCTCTATTTGCTTTAGCTAATAAACCTGGCTCAAATGCTTTTATACCTTCAGTTAGAGCTTTTTCAATATCAATTGTTCCACAAACTCGATCTTCTGTAGCACCTAATGGTAAATCGACCATTGGAATTTTAATTAATTCTGTTTCAAGAATTTCACCATTTTGAATAGCTATCTTTACTTCATTTCCCATTAAATCTAAATCAGATTTATGAGAATTGAATGGATCATCTTTTACAACTTCAATTTCAGGAAGTAAATCAGCAATTGCTCGAATAGTCGTAGATTTTCCAGTTCCACGATCACCCATAATCATTACACCACCAATTTTTGGATCAATAACATTTAATTGTAGTGCTAATTTCATTTCTTCTTGTCCAACAATTGCGGTAAATGGAAAAACGGGACTTGTAAATTTTTTTAAATCTTGTGCAACCATATAAATTATAATTTAGAAAGTGATTTTTTTGGGAACTTCATCAAACATTCAATTAAACTTCTCCAATTCGATAAATCGTTATTTTCACTACTTTTGTAATTCAATAATCATTTAAAACACCACAAGTATCTTATACAATTTTTTTATTGAGGTTTAATCTTTGAACATAATATACTCGTAGCAGCTTAGTTTATAAAATCTATGATGTTGTCTACCTTAATAATTGTTTTTGAAGTAGTTTTAGGTATTATGTCTATTTATATTCTAGCCAATACGCTGCTTGTCTAATACTACTTATTGCTGTTAAATAAGTCATTAATTATAAAGAAGATAGTTAACTTCTTAACATTAACAATTCTCCTCTATGATTCGTAAATCGTCCTTATTAACGAGATTAATAACTTAAACATATCATACTGTTTTGATTGGTTATAAAATTTTTAATGAATATCTATAAATTGATAAAATTATTCATAAAGACTTGAACCTAATCGAACTGCTAAAACACTTGCAACTAAAGCAATGAATAATGCTGTATAAACTTGTGAATCTAAGATCATAGTATATTCCTAATTATTATTTAAGTATGTAAATTGTTTTGATTCTAAAAAAAATTGGATGTTAAGTTATAACAAAAATATTAAAGAAGTTTTTAACTTATAGCTATATATTATTATAGATTAAATTAACAAAAATCATTTAATTTAATTAATAATTTTTCATTACCAACTTGATTTTGTCACTCCTGGTAACAAACATTGATGCGCCATTTCTCTTACAACATGACGTGATAATCCAAAATCCCGAAATACACCACGTGGTCGACCTGTTTTCCAACACCGATTACGAATTCGATTTTTGGCACTATTACGTGGTAATTTCTGAATTTTAGAATGTAATTCCATTTTTAGATTAAAACTTTCAGCATTTCTATATTGTTTTAATAAATGTGCACGTTTTAGAGCATATTTATGATATAGTTTAATGCGCTTTTTTTCACGCTCAATCATACTTTTTTTTGCCATAAAATATTTTAAGTGTTAATAAATGTAAAAATATAAATTTTGTAAATTAAATAAAAATAAAAAAGAAAATAATTAGATTGTTTTTAGTTACGCGTATTGTAACTTTTAAATCAATTGAAGTAAAGATATAATTTTAAGATTGATTAGAATCTATTTAATTCATAAATGTCCAACTCTTTAAATATCATCTAAATTAAATTAAGTAATTTTTTTATCTTTGCTTATAATATTATAATGGCTAACTTTTTTCTAGTTTAGTTGTAAGAAAGTCAAAAACCATTATTTATATTGAGGAATGAATTACTATGGCATTACCATGGTATCGTGTTCATACTGTTGTTTTAAATGATCCTGGAAGATTAATTGCCGTACATTTAATGCATACAGCTCTAGTTGCAGGTTGGGCTGGGTCAATGGCATTATATGAATTAGCAGTATTTGATCCATCAGATCCAGTTTTAAATCCAATGTGGCGTCAAGGTATGTTTGTTATGCCTTTTATGACTCGCTTGGGTATCACTGATTCTTGGGGTGGTTGGAGCATTACAGGTGAAAGCGTTTCAAATCCTGGAATTTGGAGTTTTGAAGGTGTAGCATTATCACATATTATTTTATCAGGAATGTGTTTTTTAGCTGCTATTTGGCATTGGGTTTATTGGGATTTAGAATTATTCCGTGATCCAAGAACTGGTGAACCAGCTTTAGATTTACCAAAAATTTTTGGTATCCACTTATTCTTATCAGGTTTATTATGTTTTGGTTTCGGTGCATTCCACGTAACTGGTTTATTTGGGCCAGGTATCTGGGTTTCAGATGCATATGGAATCACAGGAAAAGTACAACCAGTAGCACCTGCTTGGGGAGCTGATGGATTTAATCCATTTAATCCTGGTGGGATCGCTGCACATCACATTGCTGCCGGTATATTTGGTATTTTTGCAGGTATTTTCCACTTAACTGTACGTCCACCACAACGTTTATATCGTGCATTACGAATGGGTAATATTGAAACAGTATTATCTAGTAGTATTGCGGCTGTGTTTTTCGCAGCTTTTGTTACATCAGGTACAATGTGGTATGGGGCAGCTGCTACTCCAATCGAATTATTTGGTCCAACTCGTTACCAATGGGATAGTGGATACTTCCAACAAGAAATTGAACGTCAAGTTGAAGCATCTGTAAGTGAAGGATTATCAGAAAGTCAAGCATGGTCACGAATTCCAGATAAATTAGCTTTCTATGATTACATTGGAAATAACCCGGCGAAAGGTGGTTTATTCCGTGCTGGCCCAATGGATAAAGGAGATGGTATTGCAGAAGCTTGGTTAGGACACCCAATTTTCCGAGATAAGGAAGGTCGAGAATTAACAGTTCGAAGAATGCCAGCTTTCTTCGAAACATTCCCTGTTATTTTAGTTGATAAAGATGGAATTATCCGCGCAGATATTCCATTCCGTCGTGCAGAATCAAAATATAGTATCGAGCAGGTTGGAGTAACAGTAGATTTCTATGGTGGTAAATTAAATGGTCAGACGTTTAAAGATGCACCGACAGTTAAGAAATTTGCGCGTAAAGCCCAACTAGGTGAAGTTTTTGAATTTGATAGAACAAGTTTAGAATCTGATGGTGTATTTAGAAGTAGTCCACGTGGTTGGTATACTTATGGTCATGCTAACTTTGCTTTATTATTCTTCTTTGGTCATTTATGGCATGGTGGACGAACAATCTTCCGTGATGTATTTACAGGTATTGGAGCAGAAGTTACAGAACAAGTAGAATTTGGTGCATTCCAAAAACTTGGGGACAAATCAACTAAAAAACAAGGTGCTGTATAAATTATAGTCTTTGGTTTTGAAATTTATTTAAATTTAAACAGGATTAAACAATGGAAGCGTTAGTTTATACATTTTTACTTATTGGTACTTTAATGGTAATATTCTTTGCCGTATTCTTTAGAGAAACACCTAGAATTATCAAAAAATAAAACCAGATTATTTGGTTTTATTTTTTAATCTTCATGTTCTTCAAATGGATCACGCAAATTTTTAGACGCAGGTCCAAAAGCAGTATAAATTGAATATGTAGTAATTCCTAAAAGTAAACTTGATACAAAAATTACAATAATAGTTGCTGTTTCCATGTTATATGTTTAACTAAATTAACAGTTTAATATTATATAACATATAGTAAAAAATTAATTTATTAAAAATATAAATATTTTTATGGCATTAAGAACAAGGTTAGGTGAAATTTTACGTCCATTAAATGCTGAATATGGTAAAGTTGCTCCAGGTTGGGGAACAACTCCAATTATGGGTGTAGTTATGGCAGCATTTTTAGTATTTTTATTAATTATTTTACAAATTTATAATTCATCATTAATTATTGAAAATGTGGATGTTGACTGGGCAAATGGTATTGTATAAATAAGTTTTCTCAATTTAATTTTAAAGGCTTATTCCTTTAAAGAAATGAAGTAAAACGATTAAATAATTTAAAAGTATTTAAAATACTTTTAAATTATCTCTAATAATATAACTCGAAAAAAAGCTATGGATATTATAAGTCTAGGTTGGGCTGGTGTAATGACAATGTTTACATTTTCATTAGCATTAGTAGTTTGGGGTCGAAATGGTTTCTAATCATTTAAACTTTTTATAACATTTAATATTAAAAGATATTATGGCATTAATCTTAAAAATCTTTCCATATGCAAATATAGAAATTGTAACTACAGCAGTTACATGTATCTTTATGACTTTATTCGGTCTTTCATTAGGCTTTGCATTATTAAAAGTTCAGGGTGAATAATAAATATTTAATAATAATATGATAAATATTATTATTAAATATTTAACATTAGATAATTTATAGATTTATAAAAAATATTAAAATTTTATGAAATACAAAAGCAAAATTAGATAAGAACGTCAGATAATTAATTTTATTTTCAGAAATTTTTTTAGTCGTGTATTCAGTCTAAGTAACCTAAAATCATTTTTATTTAATATATATATTTTATTTTCTCTACATTAGTGTAGGCAGTCTGCAGATAAACAACAAAAATACGCTTTAATTACATTTGTCTATTGAGTCCTAAAAACGTTCGTTTTGAATTATAGTTTTTTTTTAATTTGTCTGAATAAAACCAAAAATTTTATTTATGACGTATTTTTTATTTCAATATTAATGAAATAGCCAAGTTTTTTGAAAATGAAAATTTCCAAATTTAACAAGGAGAGTTTAAAGATAGATTCTATAAAGTGTAAAAATTAATTCCAACTCCTAGTTTTGCTTTTATAGTTTATAATACGATTATTATGTAGACAATTAAATCTATAAGTTAGGTAAAAATAGTAAAAGATCAACCTATTATGTTAATAATATTTCTTATAGTCCAACCGATGTTTTTCTATATATGAAGGTCCCTAACCCAAAATACAACTATTAGACGTACCTCTAATACCATTGATAATGTTATTAATTTAGTAGTGTCCTATTTGAATTGGTTTACAATTGATATATTTCTACTGCTTTAAAGAGCACATTAGAAATTTGTACTATTTGAAATTATGACCCAACAAGTAAAACGAGTATTTGGATCGCATGCTTAACAAAAGCTTGAAATGTTAACTTAAACATAAAAAAGGTCAATAATTAAAAAGATTAATTGTCGGTTTATTCCCAAACTTGGTCGGAAATTTAAATAAATCGAAGTTAATTTTATAAATGTATATGTTTAATTTGTAACAAGATAATGCCTAACTTTAATTTCTTTTAATGAAGTGAATTTATTAAGTAAATCTATTTAAATAGATTTACTTGATAAATAATTAATTATTCAAGATCTTTACGATTTGGATTTCGTGATGGATCACTTGAAAGGAATCCAAAAATAAATAAAGAAATAAAGAAGATAACTGTTGTATAAACTAAAATTTTTAAAGTTAACATTTAATTTTTCCTAGGGACTATTTTTAATAATATTAATTATACTAAAATATAATAATTCTGAATTATTTAATTCAAAAAAGTATTCTTTAGTTCGTTAATATTCTATAATATAATTTCTTAACGCAAAATGAATGGATAAATTTTAGAAACTGACATATTAACTCGTTTACCGGATTTTGATAAATCTTCATTAACTAAGTCGTCACGAATTGATAAATACCCTTCAACTATAACATAATCATTAATTTGATAATACTGAGTAATATCATAACCTAATTTCCCCCAAATTGAGAGATCTATTGTTTTTTTATTTGTGATTCTAACTTGAGGTATTTGGACAGTCATTTCTGTCAAGGGAATAATTTTATTAACAAAAATTTGATTCGGTTTCTCAACAATTTTAACGAGAAAACTAGTATAGTTCATGAAAGTAATATTTAGATTATTAAATTCTTCTGTTTTTGAACATCTTCAAAATTAATATCACGTAATCGTTTTAATAAACGAATGAAGTATTCTAAGAAGTAATCATCTAATTGGATAATTTCAGATGGGTCAATCTTAAACATTTTATATAACTCAAATGTTGACTTAGAAAAATTATTTTCTACATTTAAAATTTCAGCAAATGCTAACCGGTCACTAATATTTTGACCCCATTCAAAGAAACCAAAAAACTGACTCACCCATTTTAAGAGAATTAATGGTACACGCTGGACTTTAGCAGATTGACCAGCTAATTGTTCACATAAATTAATAATCTCTGATGAAACCCAGCCTTTTAACCCACCTAAGAAAAACATTTGATTTTCTGTTTTAGGTAATTGAAAAGAACGTAAACAGAATTTTGCAATATCTTGAGTATCAATATATGAAACGGATGTGTTTTCATTTGTTACCCAAATCGGTAAATTTTCTAAAATTGGAATTGCATATTGTTCAATTAAACCTTGATAAAATCCTGTTAATCGAAAAATCGTATATGGAATTTCTGATTTTTTTAATTTAATTTCAATTCCTTGTTTTAATTTCATTAAGGGAATATTTGAAAAACGTTCAACATTTTGCGCTGAAAAGAAAATAAATCGCTGTACATTTGCTGCTTTAGCAGCTTCAATTAACGCCAGTTTTCCATTCCAATCAACCGTTTTTAAAGAATCTAATTCATTAGGTCGACTAGTTGAAGCGTCAATGACTCCAGTAATTCCTTTTAAACAAGGTGGAATAGTTTCTGGTTTACTTAAATCGCCATAAACTAACTCTACTCCCCATTCTTTTAAAAAATTCGCTTTACGAAAATTCCGAACCATACAACGTACTGGATAACCTTTTGTTAAAGCTTGTAGAACAATCTGGCGTCCTAATGTTCCTGTTCCGCCAATAATTAATAAACTCATAATATATATGTGTTAAACAAATTTTAGTTAAAAATTGAACTTTGTAAAATATCCTCAGCTTCAAGATTTACTAATTCTTTTTTCGTTAATACGGTGCCACGACTATCAAAAATACGATTTGCCTGACGCATTCTAGCTCGATCTAACGCATTTTTAATACTTCGTGCATTAGCAAATAAAGGTTTTTCTTTTCGTCTTGTAATATATTGAGTCAGCGCAACTTCAGCGTCTGGTGTTAATTGATACTGTTGATCTTCTAACATAAGTTTTGCAATTTTTAGTAACTCTGCAGTAGTATAATCTGGAAAATCAATATGGTTTGCAATACGTGAAGATAAACCTGGATTAGACTCATAGAATTTATCCATGGGTTCTTTATATCCAGCTAAAATTACAACTAAATCATCTCGTTGATTCTCCATTACTTGTAATAAAATTTCAATGGCTTCAGAACCGTAATCTCGTTCATTATCAGGTTTATATAAATAATATGCTTCATCAATAAATAAAACACCACCCATTGCTTTTTTAAGAACTTCTTTTGTTTTTGGAGCTGTATGACCTATATATTGACCTACTAAATCATCACGAGTAACTGTTAGAAGATGACCTTTTTGAACATAACCTAATTTATATAAAATATCCGCCATTTTTAAACCAACTGTAGTTTTTCCTGTTCCAGGACTACCTGTAAATGACATATGCAAACCAGGACTACCTGCAGTAAGTCCTAAATTTCGTCTTAATTTATCAACTAATAATAAAGCTGCGATTTCTCGAATTCGAGCCTTCACAGGTGCTAAACCTACTAATTCTTCATCTAATAAATTTAAAATTTTTGCAATATCGGTTTTAGCGTACTCTTCTTGCAAATTAACGGATGTTGTGCTCATATAGATTAATTTTTAAAATGTAAGATAGAAAAGATTTTAATTTTATATAATAAATCGGTTATAATTTAACCGATTTAAAATGTTAAATAGTATCTAGGTTATTATAAACGTTGGAATACTTGAAAGACAAATAAATGCAAAACCTGCACTTCCACATGCTCCTACAAAGAATCCACCTTTAAATTGATCCCAAGCTTTTCGAGTTTGTAAATCTGTTTCATTATCGGAACTCTTCGAATTATCTTGTCCAAAAACGGCAACACCATAAATTGTTAAACCTAATGTTAAGATTAAAATTAAACCAATAGTTGAAAGGAAACCAGCAAGTAATCCGATATCAGAATTTCGTAATGGTCCAAGTTTAACAAAAGGACCCATTAAAAAGTATCCATGAGCTAATCCAATTTCTAAACCACGCAATAGCGGTGTTAATCCAAATCGATATGCTGGTAAATTTTTTAAAATTGCACGTGTTACTGCTGATGAAGTTATTGGCGTTGCTAAATGACCAACAAATGGATCATCATTATAAGGTTTAATAAAATTAGCCATAAATTTAATTTAAAAATTAATGAAATTAATAATAAAATTTTTTGATTAATATAAGGTTCTTAAAAATTAATGAAAATTTTTACCAACCAAAATTTTTATATAGATTACTATATAATATATACTAATATAGAGAAAAATTTTTATAAACTTCATTTTGATAAAATAACAAAAGGTTTTATGACAACTGCTATTGATTACTTTTTATTATTAGGATTTTCCTTTGCACTTACTTCTGGTTTATTTTTAGGATTAAAATCAATTAAATTAATTTAATATTTTACTACGTTACAACAAATGCAAGAAGGAATTCGTCAAGATAAAATTGTTGGATCACGACGTTTTAGTAATTATTTCTGGGCATTTTTTCTTTTTATTGGAGGAATAAGTTTTTTGTTGGCTGGTCTATCAAGTTATTTTAAAATTAATTTTTTACCATTTGCAAATCCGACAGAATTAGTATTTATACCTCAAGGTCTAGTAATGATTTTTTATGGAACATTAAGTTTTAGTATCAGTATTTATATAATTATTACAGTATTGTTAGATATTGGTAGTGGTTATAATGAATATAACAAAATAGAAAATCTTATTAAAATCGTTCGAAAAGGATTTCCAGGAAAAAATCGTGAGATTCTTTTAACATATCCGCTTTCAAATATTCGAGCAATTGGAATTAAAATTACTGAAGGTTTAAATCCAACTCGAAGTATTTATTTATGTTTAAAGGATGAGCGGAATATTCCTTTAACGCCTGTACAAGACCCAACTTCGATCTCAAATTTAGAAGAAGAAGCAGCTGATTTAGCTAAATTTCTTGATTTAAAATTAGAAAATTTGTAATATTTTATTGCTTTTTATACCCGCATGATTCTATAATGAATTTATGCGGGCATAGTTTAGTGGTAAAACCTTAGCCTTCCAAGCTAATGATGGGGGTTCGATTCCCCCTGCCCGCTTTTAATTAAAGGTTAAAATTTAGAATGAGCAACAATCATTTTTTATAGGAGAATAAATAATTATGTCTGGTGGATCTACGGGTGAACGTCCGTTTTCGGATATTATTACAAGTGTACGTTATTGGATTATTCACAGTATTACAATCCCATCTCTTTTTGTATCAGGATGGTTATTTGTGAGTACTGGTTTAGCATACGATGTATTTGGGACTCCACGTCCAAATGAATATTTCACACAAGATCGTCAACAAGTACCATTAGTAAATGATCGATTTAGTGCAAAACAAGAATTAGAAGATTTAACTAAAGGTTTATAATTGAGGTAATAAAATGGCAAAAAATATTAATCAACCTGTAGCATATCCGATTTTTACTTTCCGTTGGCTTGCAATTCATGGTTTAGCGGTTCCTACTGTCTTTTTCTTAGGCGGTATTACTGCAATGCAGTTCATTCAACGATAAGGTAATATATATTTTTATAGACAAGAGGTAAATTTTTATGACAGGTCCAAATCCAAATAAACAAGCAGTTGAATTAAATCGAACTTCTCTGTACTGGGGACTTCTATTAATTTTTGTTTTAGCGGTATTATTTTCAAGTTATTTCTTCAACTAATATTTATACAAGAGGAGTTTTTTTATGGCAAATACTGGTAGAATTCCTTTATGGCTTGTAGGTCTAGTAGGTGGCTTAGCGGTAATTACTATGCTTTCTTTATTTATTTATGGTGCATATTCAGGGTTAGGTTCATCATTATAAATTTTTTCGATATAACTATGGAATAAAATTTATAATTAAATCTACAAAACTTTTTGATCTCAATTATTTATCTTTAATAAATAAATAATTGCGATCAAAAAGCTTTTATCTCCTAAAAAATAGTCTGAATTTTTTGAATAATTTATTAATGAATTTTTGTAGTTTATTTGTTGTTTTTCCTTTATAATTTCTCCCACGACCAAACCAACCATACCAAGTATTTAAAGATCCAAGAACATCAGTCTGATCTCTATCTTGCCAAGCTGTATAGCCTCCACTATAAATAGTTTTCGGTCGTTTTCCTATATGTAATTCAGTATTCTCTACTATAAATGGAAAATAAAAATATTGTCCACAAAATGCGTGAAGCATTGCCCAAATTACAAAAGCCATGTTGATAAAGACTATACAAGTCATAATAATATTCAACATTTCATATTGAGTAGTTAAGAATCCTGTTGAATCACCAAATTGTTTCATTTTTGGAAGAACTACACCCATATTATATTGACTTGCTCTACCAGCAATACCAATAAAGATTCTTTCAAAAAATCCAAAAACTAAAATAAACGTCCAATGCCATCGTACAAAATACGGACAATATTTTTTTCCAATTCTAGTCGCAAACGTATACGCCGCTAAGGAAGAAATTTCACGCGAAAGTCTTCGAAGCCACGATAAAACTTGTGGGCCAAAATCTCTATAAATAGTATAATAAAACCAATCAGTTTCGTCTCTAAAACGTTCTGGAACATTTGCAAATAGCATCGAAATTGGATCTCTCATAGTATTTCTATCATAATCATGAGATCCTCTTACGAGCCCTCTCCAAATAATACCAGCCGGATTACTCCATCTTAAATCACTAATGGGATTATTTATCCTTATATCTTTAAGTGCTTTAAATTGATAAATTTCCATTGCTAATTTTCGGGTAATTGGAACTTTAAATAAAACTACTTGATACCAGGATACAAGTTCGATAAAATGTCGATACCATAAATAACCTGAAAATATTCCTATACAAGTAATGTAAAGTGCTGTTTTTAAATTATATCGTATTGCAAGAATTAAATAACGAATGAAAACAATAAAAAAGAGAATAGCTTCAATATCTGCTAAAACTAACCCAGTTTGAAGTTTTAACCATATAGCATCAATTATAAGGCGAAATGTCTCCAATGAAACATCTGCTGATGGTGCCAAAACTGAAGCATCATTACCGTATTCAGTAGATGGGAGGCCTTGAAATCTTGGATCTTCAAGCCCTAACCAATTTAATACAGTTTCTTGTTTAATGTCGATTAAGAGAAAAATAAGTTTAAAAAGATATAACATAAAATTAGATATAATAACCTTACTAGGCTAGTTAGTTGACACATGCATACAATAACACAGAGTAAAAGAAAAAGCAACCCTTAATTTTGCTTAAGTTTTTGTATATACCCCCAAGGGAATTCGAATCCCTGTCTGCTCCGTGAAAGGGAGCTGTCCTAGGCCTCTAGACGATGGGGGCTGTGAAAATATGAATAAGATAAGTTTTAAAACCTATCTAAAGCGGGCAACGCGATTCGAACGCGCGACATCAACCTTGGCAAGGTTGCGCTCTACCACTGAGCTATGCCCGCTGTAGTTCTGTTGTCTTAAAACAACAACATACATATTTTAAACAGAAGTTAATATAATTTAATATTTATGTCAAGAGTTTAATAAAATAAAAGATTAGAAATTATAGTATATACTATAATTTCTAATCTTTTAAATTGATGATGAAATTCCATCAGCGGCAGCAATCACAAGAACAAGACTAACCCAAGCTTGAAAAACTCGATTAAAGTTTCCTTTAGACTCTTCCCATTCTCCTGGCGTTGCTAATGCAACAGGAACCGTTACAACTAAACCTAATGAAATTAAAACTAATAAAGCTGTTAAAGCAGTTATCATAGATATTTTGTAAAATTTTATATTGATGATTAAGTTTATAATGAATTAAAGATTACCTTTTTTTAAGGCTAATAATACAATTACTGCTGGACCTGATAACATAATAAGTCCAGTAGCTAGTAGTTGACCAATAACTTGCCAATTAATCATTTTTAAAATCCTTATTTATCAATTTGTAATGAAATTTTAAATAATAAAATAACCAATAATGTTATTTTTAATTCTACTTTAAAATTCATAAAACTAAAATATTAATTTAAATAATATTTTAATTTTCACAAAAAGATTATACACAAAAAAATTTTAAAAATACTTTAACATTTCTCGACTTTCATGTTAATATATTGATAGGGTTGCTAACTCAATGGTAGAGTACTCGGCTTTTAACCGAATAGTTCTGGGTTCGAGTCCCAGGCAGCCCATTTTATAATTAAATCAGAAGTCGAATATCAAATTTGTAATACTTAATTTTAATTTTGGCGAAAAATTCAATGAAAAATAGTATTATCAAAATTTTATTAATTAAATTAAGAATAAAAAAGTTGGCTAAAAAATAACGATAACGGTAAGTGATTGAAATAAGAATAGTTATTAATAATCTTTAAGTAAGAAATAATTTTTCATACATACATTACTTCTAGTTGAAAAAGTATAGTTTAATAATTTGAAATTTAATTATAAAAAATTAAATTTCAAATTGATTACCACGTCGATATTGTAAAAACGCTGCTACAAAAAGACCAAACGCACTTACAGTAATCATACCCAACACGATTCCAGATAATAAAGGTTCTACCATTTACGTTTAATTATTAAATATATAATACATGTTATTATTATACGATTATAATCTAAATTTTTTAGATTATAATCATATAGTTTTATCTAAATCCAATTGCAGCTTGCCAAACAAATGCTAACAATAAGAAGAAAACAGGAACAATAGGTAATACGTCTATAATAGGACTAAAAACCATGTATGCTTCTGGTAAACGAGCTAATAGTAAAGTTTCCATAAATAAAATATCTCTATATATAAAATTTAGTAATAGTAAAAATGTTAAATTTAATAATATTAATTTTACTATAAAAATATCTAAAATTTTGATTTTATATTAATGTTTAATTTTAACTTCTTTTTGTATATAATTAATATTATCATTAAGAGAATTAGTTTTCATAAGTGTCTAGGCTTAATAATTCATATCAAAAGAGATATTAACATTTATATATAACCTTTTCATCTTTGATGATGATTAACTAAAAACTTTAATAATTTTAAATAAAAATATGGCTGCTGCATTTTTACCTCCAATTTTAGTTCCTATTGTCGGTTTAATTTTTCCAGCTTTTAGTATGGCATTATTCTTTATCTTTGTCTCAATTGATGATATTGATTAACTTTAACAAATATAAACGATAAGAATGATATCGTTTATATTTATTTCAATAATACTATAAGGTCATAACGTATTCAAATATTCAAATTTTTTAACATAGTGAATAAAAATTAGCAAGCTTACCCATTAGTTAAATTAACTGATAAAGTTATTGTTATTATAATTGGTTTTATATGCGATAAAATATTTGGTCGTTGGATTATCGACAGTTTCCAATAGAACTTTTCATTTTAAATTGTACGTAAAATAAAAATAACCATAAAGGAGAGTTTATGCCAAGATTTCGAGCATGCGCTTAGGGGTTTTTCGTTTAGTTTATTTGGGTTCTACACGATGGTATCGTATCGTATATATATATAAAATATGGCTTCTGGAATGATAGGAAGAAGGTTTCTTAAACGTCTAATTTGAAAAGTATTAAGTAGTGATGCTGTAATTTGTAACTCAAAAAATATATTGAAGGAGCTAATTTCCAATTATTTGAATAATACTGTTAATTGTTTATGTTTTGATAAATATTTCTATAGTAATAATAGAAGTTAGTTTTATTATCTTGCAAAAATACGAAAATTATAAAAATTTATTAACATAATAACATATAATGCTAAGTATAAGCTGAAAAGATTAGAGTAAAAAATTGAAAATTAAGGTTTACTCATTAAAAAATTTGATTAAAGGATTTAAAAAATATGACCATTGCTATTGGACAAAACCAAGAACGTGGCTTATTTGACCTTATTGATGACTGGTTAAAGAAAGATAGATTTGTCTTTGTTGGTTGGTCAGGTTTATTATTATTTCCAACAGCTTACTTATCAGTAGGTGGATGGCTGACAGGAACAACATTTGTTACATCATGGTATACACATGGTTTAGCAAGTTCATATCTTGAAGGATGTAACTTTTTAACTGCTGCAGTTTCAACTCCAGCAAATAGTATGGGACACTCATTATTACTTTTATGGGGTCCGGAAGCACAAGGTGATTTTACACGTTGGTGTCAAATTGGTGGACTTTGGGCATTTATTGCGTTACATGGTTCATTTGGTTTAATTGGCTTCTGTTTACGACAATTTGAAATTGCACGTTTAGTAGGTATCCGTCCTTACAACGCAATCGCATTCTCAGGTCCAATTGCTGTATTTGTTTCAGTATTCTTGTTATATCCGTTAGGACAAGCAAGTTGGTTCTTTGCACCTAGTTTTGGTGTTGCAGCAATTTTCCGTTTCTTATTATTCTTACAGGGTTTCCATAACTGGACATTAAATCCATTCCACATGATGGGTGTTGCTGGTATTTTAGGTGGTGCTTTATTATGTGCAATTCATGGTGCAACTGTAGAAAACACATTATTTGAAGATGGTGATGCAGCAAACACATTCCGTGCATTCACACCAACTCAATCAGAAGAAACATATTCAATGGTAACTGCAAACCGTTTTTGGTCACAAATTTTTGGTGTAGCGTTCTCAAACAAACGTTGGTTACACTTCTTCATGTTATTTGTACCGGTTACTGGTTTATGGACTAGTGCTATTGGTATCGTTGGTTTAGCATTAAATTTACGTGCATACGATTTCGTATCACAAGAATTACGTGCAGCTGAAGATCCAGAATTTGAAACATTCTACACAAAAAATATTTTATTAAACGAAGGTATCCGTGCTTGGATGGCCGCTCAAGACCAACCGCACGAAAACTTTGTATTCCCTGAGGAGGTATTACCACGTGGAAACGCCCTTTAATAGTAGTATAGCAGGTCGCGACATTGAGTCTACAGGCTTCGCTTGGTGGAGTGGAAATGCTCGTTTAATTAATGTCTCAGGTAAATTATTAGGTGCTCACGTTGCACACGCAGGCTTAATGGTATTTTGGGCTGGCGCAATGGTGTTATTTGAAGTTTCACACTTCGTGCCAGAAAAACCTTTATATGAACAAGGATTTATCTTAATTCAACATTTAGCAACATTAGGCTATGGTATTGGTCCTGGTGGTGAAATTACTTCAACAGTTCCATATTTTGCCGTTGGTGTAATCCATTTAATTTCATCTGCAGTGTTAGGTTTTGGTGGTATTTACCATTCATTACTTGGTCCAGATACTTTAGAAGAATCATTCCCATTCTTTGGTTATGATTGGCGTGACAAGAACAAAATGACAACTATACTAGGAATTCATTTATGTCTTCTAGGTACAGGTGCTTTCTTATTAGTTATTAAAGCAATGTACTTAGGTGGTGTTTATGATACTTGGGCACCGGGTGGTGGAGATGTTCGTTTTATTACAACTCCTACATTAAATCCAATTGTAATTTTTGGTTACGTTTTCCGTTCTCCATTTGGTGGAGATGGTTGGGTTGTATCTGTAAATAATATGGAAGATGTTATAGGTGGTCACATTTGGGTTGGTATTTTATGTATTACAGGTGGTATCTGGCATATATTTACTAAGCCATTTGCGTGGGCTCGTCGTGCTTTTGTTTGGTCAGGCGAAGCTTATTTATCTTATAGTTTAGCAGCAATCTCATTAATGGGTTTCACTGCTGCATTATATGCTTGGTATAATAATACAGCTTACCCTAGTGAATTATATGGTCCGACTGGTCCAGAAGCATCACAATCTCAAGCATTTACTTTTTTAGTTCGAGATCAACGTTTAGGTGCTAACGTTTCATCTGCACAAGGTCCAACTGGTTTAGGTAAATATTTAATGCGTTCGCCAAGTGGAGAAATTATCTTCGGTGGTGAAACAATGCGTTTCTGGGATTTACGTGCTCCTTGGGTTGAACCATTACGTGGTCCAAATGGTTTAGATATCAATAAAATTAAAAATGATATCCAACCTTGGCAAGAACGTCGTGCAGCAGAATATATGACACACGCACCATTGGGTTCCTTAAACTCAGTAGGTGGTGTAGCAACAGAGATTAACTCAGTAAACTATGTATCACCACGTTCATGGTTATGTTGTTCACACTTCTTCCTAGGATTCTTTTTCTTAATTGGTCACTGGTGGCATTCAGGTCGTGCTCGGGCTGCTGCTGCTGGATTCGAAAAAGGTATTAATCGTGCTAACGAACCTGTATTATCAATGCGTCCTATTGATTAATCGAACAGTTTTTTTATCTAACTTTCTAAGTTAGATAAAAAATTTAAATGAATAAAAAATAAATTGACTAATTAAATAAAATTTGTTATTATGTATATATAATTTATATTTGATAAATATTTTAGACTCGAAAGACGAGAAATGTTTAGTTCGATTTGCTGGTGTAGCTCAACGGTAGAGCAACGGATTTGTAATCCGTAGGTTGGGGGTTCAAATCCCTTCACCAGCTAACATTGAATCAGTTTTAAAAGCTTCCACCGTAATTGTTACAATACAAGCAGCTACACGAATAGTGTTTATTAGATTAGCTACTGCTGTTGCACAGACAATACCAACGTCAATAATACCCATTAATTCCGTTGTCGCTGGAAGCACGTTGAGTAAGAGCTGGTGCTGGTACGCAATAATTTTCAGCTAGATCAAATGGAGGCGTGTCCGCTGAAACCTTCGTTGAAGACACCATTAAAGCAAACAAGCCAACCCTTAACGTTAATAGACCGTATTCCTTATAAAATTTTACGAAGTTTTCTTTAGCTTCAGTTTCTGATAAACCTGATCCAATCCCATAAGTAAACTTTTCTATTTCATATTTCATAATATTTACTAAATTTATATATAAATCATAATACACAACATACTTAAAAGTATCAAAAGTATTTTATCTTTAGTTACATTTAGTATAATTAAAAGTACCAAGTAGAAATTAAACTGAGGAAAGCAAAAAATGTTCCAAGATATTCCTAAAAATTGTCGATATACTTACGGTCGTGTCAGCTCGCAATCTCAGCAAGAAAATTCTTCACTAGAATCTCAAAAGCAAGAGTTTATTAAACAGGGTATTTCTGAAAAAAATATTCGGATTGAAATTGGTTCTACTGTTGATATTATTTCTGAACGATCTATTTTCTATAATCTTGTTGATCACGAATTGAAAGAGAATAATTTGTTACCAGTAATTAAGATTAATCGCTGTTCCAGAAACACCCTTGAATTTTTAAAGCTACAAGAAAAACTTTTTAATAAGGGTGTCACATTCATATCTTTGGATTTACCATATTCTAATGACATGGCAATTAATAAATTAATTGCTGAAGTCAAACATTTGAAGGAAAATAAAAAATTAGCCAATACCCCAATCGCTAAGATCACTGGACGAAGACCTAATATCACTACCAAAATCCTGAAACAGGTATTAAATTATGTTCCCTATAACCCATTAGTTAAACAGAAGTCACCAAATGACTCCAAATAAATTTAGTTTCAAAAATTAAAAATAGATTTTATAAGTTTGAGTACGCAAAATTTGAACCATAAAAAGTTAGCCAACTATCTATTTAATTCCTTTGGCTTTAATTGTTTCTTAAGTCAAGGCAATACAAGAAGACTTACCAAAACATTATTTTTTGATTCTAAAACCAAAAATACTGTAATTATTAGAATCAACTATTGGAATCGAATTGTGATAAAATTTCCTGGAAAGACTAGTCAAGAGCTATACCAACTTCTTAAATCGTAGCAAATTGATTGGTAGGGTTTTTATGGGAGTTACTTGAGATTAACTCGGTTTGATTTGTGTTATTACCAAAATAAAACTGGGGTTTTCGATTACTTAAAATTCGATGAATTTTTAATAAGATCTCGCAGACAAATTTTAGATTCCACACGGACTCGTCATACCAAACTCCTAACCCCCGTAGTAAGGGTAGAATTTTATTAGGGATTAATAAGCCTTCTAATCCACACTATTTTCGGGTTTACAAAATTCGGACTACAATTAGATTTGAATTAGAATTAAAAAAATTAATTCTCGAACCTTTTCAAGCCTGTTTCTTTGATTATAGATTTGATTTCTTTGAATTGAAGTTGACTCAATCTATTGGAACAAAAACAACGTTTAATTTAGGATACTCTTGAACTTATTGTTAATTTAGTCACATTTAGTTTGCAAGTAAAGTTATAAGTAACATTAAAAATTCAGGTTATTTGTTTAGTCAAGAGCAAGAAACCTTAAGGTTATATTTATTTGTTACATCGTTTAAATAGACATTTTGATGAACATTTTGATCTATTAATATTTCAAAATTTTCATCAAAGTATCTTTTGTTTTTAAGTGTATTTTAATTACCAATAAGACATTTAAATACTTCAAAAATAATTCTATTATTGTTTTTTAAGTTATATTGTGCTAATATAATTTATTATTAGGGTCGGTGCCCGAGTGGTTAAAGGGGGCGGATTGTAAATCCGCTGCGTAATGCTACGTTGGTTCGAATCCAACTCGGCCCAGTTTTAGAATCTATTGAAGTTCTATTTAAAGTATTTTTGAAAAAAATAAATTGATAGTATAAATTTATTTTAAAAAATTATGATACATTCGAATAAAAGGCCTAGGATCTATAAACCTACCATTTTAGAAAGAATAATATATAAAAGTATAATAAATAGAAAGACGAACACTATTAAAAAAATACGTAATTTTGGAACTTTAAATAAATTTCGAAATGGTGATAAGATAACTAAAATTAAGCCAGCTAAACTACTAATAAAAAATCGAGGATACCGAGAAATATTATTCCAGAAATTGTTCATAATACAGATAAAAGACGTTAAAGATTTTATTAAAATTATATATAATTGTTAATATATATATATATATAACTATCTAATTTATTAGTAAAGATTTATCTAAAAATAGAAATAAAAAATTTCTACTATAATTTTGTCTAACTATGATAGAATAAATTTATAACTAACTAGTATAAGGCTCTGTAGCTCAGTGGTTAGAGCAGGGGACTCATAAGCCCAAGGTCGTAGGTTCAAATCCCACCAGAGCCAGCTATAAAATTGAAGAGTAATACTTTTAAGAGTTCTTGGTTTAGGAGAAATGGCTGAGTGGTCGAAAGCAATAGATTGCTAATCTATCGTACAATTATTTGTACCCAGGGTTCGAATCCCTGTTTCTCCTTATTAAAAAACTATTTAAACATTGACAATCCTAAATGAATATATTATAAATAATATAATTACTTGGGATTGTAGTTCAATTGGTTAGAGCGTCGCCCTGTCACGGCGGAAGTTGCCGGTTCGAGTCCGGTCAGTCCCGATTTTCTATTATAACACATAAGTCATTATCTATTTTATAATTTGTTATCTATTATATCTTCCGACCGATAAGGCCGCTATTTTTTGTACTGAAACTCTTCAGTCTACTAACACTGTATTACTATCAGGAGCAAAGGTAATAACTGGAGTAACATTTACAGTAGATTTACTTCTTGATACTTTAAAAAACTTCTTTACTGGCTTCAGTTCCAATCATATCTTTTACAGCCTCATTCGTATTTATAGCTTCAGCAGAACTTGCAGTGGGCCCAGCTAAAAACATAGTAGAAAATAAAGTTAGAACGGTTTAAACAATTTTTTCAATAAAATTCTTTTGGGATCAATCTCGTTAGAAGATAAGTTCTTTTCCATTTTAAAATTATGTAAACAGTATGCTAGTTACTCGTTATACTAAACCCCTGGCTCGGAAGAAATACATCAGAGATTAATGATCTCAGCGAAAAATTACGTTTAGGAAACAAAGATCCTGGTAAAGAAACGAAGAATTTATTTTATATATAAAGATTAACTCTCACAATCGTTATTGATTGTCTACAAAATAAATTCACGTTTAATCTTCAATATATAAAATAGAACACTTTTATTTCTCGTCCTCAATAACCTCTACTAATTCATTAAGTGCAAAGTTATTTGAATTGGTTCCACTATAATTAACACTTTCAAATCGAACAATAACAGGATATCGACTACCACTTTGATCTACTGCCGCAACTGTTCCTGTTTCATTAAACCAATATGATTCTGGTCGAAGAATGCGAACTGTTGAACCACGACTTACCATTTCTAATCCTTTTTTATTGTTATATATACCTAATAATATTATTCTATCACATTCCTAGCTATATATAACAATAAAATTTTTAAAAAATTGTTGGTTCTATTATGTAAATTATGTTACCATCTAAGTAAGAATAAATTTATAATATAATTATGTAGGGAAAATAAAATGAATCGAGATACAGTACAAAAGATTCTTATAGGATTATTTCTTATTGCATGTGTTTTAATTGGCATTAAGAAATTTGACGTTTTAGAATTAGATAATTCACAAATAGGAACAGGTAAAGTTGAAGTTAATTCAAATGTCAGTAGTTCAAGAATGACATATGGACGATTTTTAGAATATTTAGAAATGGGATGGGTAAAGCAAGTTGATTTGTATGATAATAGTCGAAATGCGATTGTTCAAGCATCAAGCCCCGAACTTGGAAATAGACCACAAACAATTCGTGTCGAAATTCCAGTAGGTGCGTCACAACTTATTCAAAAATTAAAAGAATATAATATTGATTTTGACGCTCATCCAGTTGGTCAAAAAAATATTTTAGTAACGATTGCTAGCAATTTATTACTACCCGTAATTTTTATAAGCGGTTTAATTTTCTTTTTCCAAAATTCTGAAAACTTCTCAGGAAATGGTGGTTCATCGCCAATGAATTTAGGAAAATCACCAGCTCGATACGATGAAAATCCTGATACGGGCGTTTCATTCAAAGATATAGCTGGAATTGACGAAGCTAAAGCAGAATTTGAAGAAATTGTTTCATTTTTAAAAGAACCCGATAGATATACACTAGTTGGGGCAAAAATACCAAAAGGAGTTTTATTGGTAGGCCCTCCAGGGACTGGAAAAACGTTATTAGCAAAAGCTATTGCGAATGAAGCGAATGTGCCATTTTATAGTGTGGCTGGATCTGAATTTGTAGAAATGTTTATTGGTATTGGAGCAGCGCGTATTCGTGATTTATTTAAAAAAGCGTCAGAGAATACACCGTGTATTGTATTTATCGATGAAATTGATGCTGTTGGTAGAGAACGAGGAGCAGGTGTTGGTGGTGGAAATGATGAACGTGAACAAACGTTAAATCAATTATTAACGGAAATGGATGGTTTTAAAGAAAATAAAGGAGTAATTGTTGTTGGAGCCACTAACCGGGTAGATATTTTAGATGCCGCATTATTAAGACCTGGTCGTTTTGATAGACAAATTACTGTAGGTTTACCAGATCGATTAGGTCGGATTGGGATTTTAAAAGTCCATGCTCGAAATAAACCGTTTGATGAAGATGTTTCATTAGTCCAATTAGCAAATCGTACACCAGGATTCTCTGGGGCAGATCTAGCAAATTTATTAAATGAATCTGCTATTTTAGCAACTCGTTATAAGAAAGATATAATTACTAAAAATGAGGTAAATGAAGCTGCAGATAGAATTATCGGTGGTATTGCTGGTTCAACGATGGAAGATACAAAAAATAAAAAACTAATTGCATATCACGAGGTAGGACATGCAATTGTTGGATCAGTTTTAAGAAATCATGATGATGTTGAAAAGATAACACTAGTTCCACGAGGAGGAGCTAAAGGTTTAACTTGGTTTACACCAAATGAAGACCAAGGTTTAATATCACGTTCAGCATTACTAGCTCGTATTATTTCAACCTTGGGTGGTCGTGTTGCTGAACAGATTGTATTTGGTGATCCAGAAGTAACTACAGGAGCGAGTAATGATTTACAACAAGTTACAAATATTGCTCGGCAAATGGTAACAAGATATGGAATGTCAAATATTGGACCAATTGCATTAGAAGATGATAATAATGGGCAAATGTTTACCGGAACAAATTCAGATTCAGAATATCCTGAGAACATCGCCGATCGAATTGACACGGAAGTTTGCAAAATTATTAATCATTGTGAGCAAAAAGCAAAAGAAATTATTTTAGATAATCGTGTTGTTATTGATTTAGTTGTTGAAAGATTATTAGATGCAGAAACAATTGATGGCGAAGAATTCCGTGGATTAGTCGAAAAATATACAGTTTTACCTAGTAAAGTATAATAATTTTTATTAGCTATACGTAGAAAATAATGAAACATTAGTATAAAAAACTTTTTTAATCTATTGATTAAAACTTTAACAAAAAAATCATACAATTTTTATCGCTTAATAACATAATTTATTAAGCGATAAAATTTATGGTCAAAGTAACCAAGAGCAGATTAAAAGTATAACCCTAACATATCGGGAAAGAATCTATTGATTTCAATAATAAATCCTGCTGTAAATGTCATCCAGATTGTTAAAAGAACCGGAGCTGTTGATAAATATTTTTGAAGGTTTTCCATATAAATTTTAATTCAATAATTAATGTATAAATAAAATTAGCGAGGTGAAACGGTTACTTCATCTTTTGGAGCAACTAATTCATTGCTGATTAATTCTTGCCAAGCAGAAATAGGCCAAATATATCCCGTTGTCATAATTTTTAATGCTAACGGAACATTAATTATAATTTCATTTTCACTTGGATTTTTAGTTGTACTTACTGCTCGTAAATATTTTCTTCCAACCCAACCAATCCAACCAGAGATATAGATAAACCCAAATCCCGGAAGGATAAATTCTGCTGCATGACTCCAACGTCCATCAGCGATTAAATGTGGTAATCCATCTGTACCACATAATAATTCTGAACGGCTATATTTATCAAATCTAGCTTCTGTTCGTTCAATTTGTTGTTGCAACGCTAATGAAGATGGTGAGTCAGCCTCATACTGAGCTTTGCGTTGTTCTAATTTTTTTACACTTCCTTTTTGACGTTTTGCAAAAGCTGGTGATTCACTACATTTTGTTAATCCTCCAATATCAGCAGATGCTTGATTTGGTAAGAACGTTAAGAATACTACAAAAAGCAAACTTATTAAGTTAAAGCGTTTCATTATTAAAATATAAAATTTAGATTTGGTAATTTAGTAAAAGAGTTTAAATCAATAAAACTATTAATGTTTATATACCTATATATATTAATACAGTTTTTAAGAAAATTTTATTTTATTTTAAATTATAGAAATTTTTTAATTTAATAATTTGCCGAGCGGAATTTATTGCCAGAGCGGCAGCCCATAGATTTACGGTTGACAACCCAATTTAACAGGATACGTATTTATGGACTAGTAAAAACTTCAACTATAGACATAGATACTGCTTTAACACCCTAACCTAATTTTTTACCATACGATACCTGTTCAATTAAGAAATATTATCTTTTGGTTTGATAATAAATTGTTATAATAAAATTTTACCATTTGAACACTTCCTAAATTAATTTTTTATTTAATATCGAGTTTCTGAAGAACTTCTAACGGATTTTTGTTCATAGTTACTTAATCATGCATACTTATTATATTCGTAAATCAATTCATCCCCACTAAAAATGTGTATAACTTGATTCTCTAAATATTAACCAACTTCTTGTTATTGTGATTATAACTTCAAAAAGGTGATAAGCTTAACAGTAACTCACATGTTAGTTAGATAAAGTTATTTATTAATTTTGAGTTAATAAATGTGCGGGTATAATAATGGACGTGTATTTATATAATGAATATTTAAATGAAAATATAAAAAGTGACTTTATTCAAAGTTTTAATTAGTATATTGACATAACTCATATTTTAAGTTATATATATGATATCTATTAAATGGGTGATTAACTCAGCGGTAGAGTGTCTGCCTTACAAGCAGAAGGTCACAGGTTCAAATCCTGTATTACCCATATAATTTAAGGGCCTATCGTCTAACGGATTAGGACAGAAACCTTCTAAGTTTCCAATGTAGGTTCGATTCCTACTGGGCCTAGTCCTGACTGTTTTAGAAAAAACAAATCAAGCAATTTTATTTCAAGTGTAAAAAAATATTAGTCATTTGAAATGTTTCTAAGATAGCCTGTATTGAAAATAACTTAGTTTTAAGTAGTAAAGGTAATATATCTAAAATCCAGTCGAAAATAAGCAGGTTTTAGCGATTAGAATAAAATAATTCATTTTTCAATTGACGTAGATCTTAAGTGTAGGTAAGATAAAGATATAAATAAAAATTATAGAAAAATTTGACGGTAAATCGAGCCATTGGTTTGGTAATTTTACCTTCTCGAGTAGCTTTAATTAAACTTTTTATCATAAGAAAAAACTAGGACGTCGGTTCTTAGTTAATGTGTGAATAACAAAAAATACACGAAGCGCAAAATTACGACGTCCAGATGGTGTTTTTAGATTTAAATATTTCGTTAATACTGAACGGGCTAACTCTTTTCTTTCTTCAAACGGTATCGTTTCATCTTTTAAAATATCAAATAGATATTTCAGATTTTGGTCGCATTGGTCTAAACTTACTTCTCTTCTTTCAACCAGGATAAATCTCTTTTTTATAAATGTGACAGGTTCTGTGTAATTGAATCATTTAAACATGCACTAATTGAAGTTGAGGGGATTCTACCAATTACTGCATTAACATTATAAAGTAAACCAGTAGAAAGTCCATGTTGCGCTAAAAATGAGAGTATAACTTGGGCTAGAGCAGCACTGCCAGATACAATTTTACTCCCACGAGGGAGTATTTCTTTATATTCAGGTGAATCTAAAGAAAATTCCGGATGATTTTTAAGATATCTTTTAGATAAAATCTATACTACCTCACCGGCTACTGTACCAAAAGTAATTAGTCTTACGTCACTTCGACAGAAAAACACTTTTACATTATACAAATAGAAATTTATTTTCACTGACCTTAATAAATATATAATATAATAAGTAGCTTTTTACGATATATCAACCTAAAACAGTGTTAATTAATATTTATTCTTACTTGATTTATTGATTAAAGTTTATTAAACTATAGTTAATGAACATTTTAAATTGCTATACCTCTAATTGAATATGAAATTTGTTCAAAACAAAAGTATTTAATAATTAATGTTTGGATGGTTAACGAATTATTTTATTATAATATGTGATATTCTTATAAAACTTTTTCCTCTTAACTCAGATAAGTTACTGAAGTAGAGACCAAGCACACCATTTTTTTGGTAAAATTTTTTAGTTAATAATACGAGATTCATAATATATTATAAGAGTTAATTTAATACTACTACAAAATTAACTAAGACTAATTATCTTAATTGAAATAGTGAGAAAATACATTAACTTACAAGTTAATGTATTTTCTCACTATTTCAACGTTGACTTTCAGTTTGATATTTTTTATTTCTAAAAATAAATAACCAAACTAAAATTTATGTCCCTTGCTTAAAAATTTTGTATAAAAGATATAACTATATATCTTATAATACATTTTATGCAAATTTACCTGATGTTGAAGCAATAACAAACGCGGCATACGTTAAAATATAACCAACAGAGAAATGTACTAAACCCACTAATCGAGCTTGTACAATCGAAAGAGCTACCGGTTTATCTCTCCAGCGGATTAAGTTTGCAAGTGGTGTACGTTCATGTGCCCAAACTAATGTTTCAATTAATTCTTGCCAGTAACCACGCCAAGAGATTAAGAACATAAAACCTGTTGCCCAAATTAAATGACCAAATAGGAACATCCAAGACCAAACGGATAAATTATTCATACCAAACGGATTATAACCATTGATTAATGGTGATGAATTTAACCATAAGTAATCACGTAACCAACCCATAATGTAATTCGATGATTCATCAAATTGAGCTGCATTTCCACCCCAGATTGTCATATGTTTCCAATGCCAGTAGAATGTTACCCAACCAATTGTATTTAACATCCAGAACATTGCTAAATAGAATGCATCCCAAGCTGAAATATCACAGGTACCACCACGACCTGGACCATCACAAGGGAAACTGTAACCAAAATCTTTTTTATCTGGCATTAATTTTGAACCACGAGCATCTAAAGCACCTTTTACAAGAATTAAAGCCGTAACATGTAATCCTAAAGCAATCGCGTGATGAACTAAGAAATCACCCGGTCCAATTTTTAAAAATAAATCATTTTTATTATTATTAATTGCTTCTAACCAACCTGGTAACCAAACTTGATTACCAGCTATTGTAGCTGGATTTGTTTCAGAAGATAATAAAACATTAAATTCATAAACTGCTTTTCCAGAAGCTGCTTGAATATATTCAGCAAATAATGGTTCAAATAAAATTTGTTTTTCTGGTTGACCGAATGCTACTACCGTATCATTATGAATGTATAAGCCTAATGTATGGAAACCTAAAAATAAAGAAGCCCAGCTTAAGTGCGAAATAATTGCTTCCTTATGTTCTAACATTCTTGCTAAAACATTATTTTTATTTAATTCTGGATCATAATCCCGAACGAAGAAAATTGCTCCATGAGCAAAAGCTCCAACCATTAGGAATCCAGCAATATATTGATGATGTGTATATAATGCTGCTTCAGTTGTAAAATCTTTTGATAAGAATGCATATGGTGTTAATGCATACATATGTTGTGCTGTTAAAGAAGTAGCAACACCTAAAGACGCTAATGCTAAACCTAATTGCATATGTAAAGAATTAGTGATTGTTTCAAATAATCCTACGTGACCTGCTCCTAATCTACCTCCTGGCGGACGGTGAGCATCTAAAATTTCTTTCATGTTATGACCAATACCAAAATTAGTACGGTACATATGACCAGCAACAATAAAGACAACAGCAATTGCTAATTGATGGTGAGCAATATCACTTAACCATAATGCTTGACTTTGTGGATGGAAACCACCTAAAAAAGTTAAAATTGCTGTTCCAGCTCCTTCACTTGTTCCATATACATGATTTGTACTATCTGGGTTTTCAGCATAAACAGTCCAATTACCAGTAAAAAATGGAGTTAATCCAGCTGGGTGTGGAGGAATTGTTAGGAAATTATCCCAACCAATATGAACTCCACGTGAAGCAGGAATAGCAACGTGAACTAAATGTCCTGTCCATGCTAATGAACTAACACCAAATAAACCGGATAAATGATGGTTTAAGCGTGATTCGTTATTTTTAAACCATGATAAACTTGGACGGAATTTTGGTTGTAAATGTAACCAACCTGCAAATAATAAAGCGCATGAAAGCAATAATAAACCAACTGAGCCAGTATATAGTTCTTGGTTTGTTCTAAATCCAATTGTATACCACCATTGGTAAACACCTGAAAATGCAATATTTACTGGGTATGTATTACCTTTACTAAATGCTTTTAATGCTGATTCACCAAAATGTGGGTCCCAAATTGCATGAGCAATTGGTCTAGTTTTTAATGGATTAGTTACCCATTTTTCAAAATTTCCTTGCCAAGCAACATGAAATAAGTTTCCTGAAGTCCATAAGAAGATTACAGCTAAATGACCAAAATGTGATGCGAAAATTTTTTGATATAAATTTTCTTCAGTCATTCCATCATGTGCTTCTAAATCATGAGCTGTGGCTATACCATACCAAATTCGTCGCGTTGCTGGATCTTGTGCAAGGGCTTGGCTAAACTTGGGAAATTTAGTTGCCATAATTATTAGACGCCTTTTTATATAATTTTTAATTATGAACAAAAATAATTTTATATTTATTAATTGTTATTAAGACTTGTGTCAAAATTTACCTTTTTTCTAAATAAAAAGGTTTCTTTTCATTTAGGTTTAAACTTAGATTTTAATTTACTCTATTAGTGGCTCGAGCGGTAGCGGCACATGAAGCAATAAAAGGAGCTTGTTGCGCACCTAGTACGAGGGCTATAAGTCCTTGTAAAAAGTCTCCGAAGAACTCTTCTAATATTTGTTTCAGAATATATATATTGATTAATTCGTGTAAAATTTAACTGATTGCAATTGACCGAGCTAAGAAGAATGACCACGTTGTACCAATACCACCTAGTAAATAGTGCGCTAAACCAACAGCACGACCTTGCGTAATACTTAATGCTCGAGGTTGAATTGTTGGAGCAAAGTTTAATTTGTTATGTGCCCAAACTATTGATTCAATTAATTCTTGCCAGTAACCACGACCACTGAATAAGAACATTAAACTAAATGCCCAGATAAAATGTGCTCCTAAGAAGATTAATCCGTATGCTGATGAAGCTGAACCGTATGATTGAATTACTTGAGATGCTTGTGACCATAAGAAATCACGTAACCACCCATTAATTGTGATTGAACTTTGAGCGAAATTTCCACCAGTAATATGCGAAATACTACCATCAGGTGTAATTGTTCCCCAAACGTCCGATTGCATTTTCCAACTAAAGTGGAAAATTACTACTGAAATTGAGTTATACATCCAGAATAATCCTAAAAATACATGATCCCAACTTGAACTTTGACATGTACCACCACGACCAGGTCCATCACAAGGGAAACGGAAACCTAAGTTTGCTTTATCAGGAATTAATTTTGAACTACGTGCATATAATACACCTTTTAATAAAATTAAAACTGTTACATGAATTGTAAATGCATGAATATGGTGAACCATAAAATCAGCTGTACCTAATTTAATAGGCATCATCGCAATTTTACCTCCAACCTCTACAACTTCACCACCGAAAGCATAACTTGTTGTTGCTAAAGCATTTGGAGCTGTTGTTCCAGGTGCTAATAAATGAACATTTTGAATCCATTGAGCAAAAATTGGTTGTAATTGAATCGCTTTATCTGAGAACATATCTTGAGGTCGACCTAATGCTCGCATTGTATCATTATGAATGTAGAATCCAAAAGCATGACAACCTAAGAAAATACAAACCCAATTTAAGTGTGAAATAATAGAATCACGGTGTCGTAATACACGGTCTAATAAATTATTGTAATTATTGGCTGGTGTGTAATCACGAACCATAAATATTGCACCATGAGCTGCACCACCAACTACACAGAATCCACCAATCCACATGTGGTGAGTGAATAACGAAAGTTGTGTTGCGTAATCAGTTGCAATGTAAGGATAAGGTGGCATCGCGTACATATGATGTGCCACGATAATACTTAATGATCCCATCATTGCTAAATTAATCGCTAATTGTGCATGCCATGATGTTGTTAAAATTTCATATAAACCTTTGTGACCTTCACCTGTGAAAGGACCTTTATGTGCTTCTAAAATTTCTTTCATACTATGACCAATACCCCAATTTGTACGGTACATATGTCCAGCAATAATAAATAAAACTGCTAATGCTAAATGATGATGTGCAATGTCACTTAACCATAAACCACCTGTAATTGGATTTAAACCACCTTTAAAAGTTAAGAAGTCAGAGTATTCGCCCCATTGACCACTAAAGAAAGGTGCTAAACCTTTACTAAAACTTGGATATAATTGACTCATTAATTCACGATTAATTAAAAACTCGTGAGGTAATGGAATTTCTTGTGGTGCAACACCAGCATCTAACAGTTTATTAATTGGTAAAGCGATATGAATTTGATGACCAGACCAAGATAAACAGCCTAACCCTAATAAGCCAGCTAAATGATGATTCATCATTGATTCGGCATTTTGGAACCATTCTAATTTTGGAGCAGCTTTATGATAGTGGAACCAACCAGCAAATAACATAATTGCTGACATTGCTAGACCACCAATTGCAATCCAATATAATTCGACTTCACTTGTAATTCCCTCAGCTCTCCACATTTGGAACCAACCTGAAGTTGTTTGAACACCTTGGAAATTACCACCAACATCACCATTTAAAATTTCTTGGCCAACAATCGGCCAAACAACTTGCGAACTTTGTTTAATTCCAATTGGATCAGTTAACCATGCTGAATAATTAGAAAAATATGCGCCATGGAAATGCATTCCACTTATCCATAAAAAAATTATTGCTAATTGGCCAAAATGAGCACTAAAAATTTTACGAGAAACTTCTTCTAAAGAGCTAGTTTGACTATCAAAATCATGAGCATCAGCGTGTAAGTTCCAAATCCAAGTAGTTGTTTTTGGACCTTTAGCTAATGTTCGTGAAAAATGACCAGGCTGTGCCCATTTTGCAAAACTAGTTTCGACAGCATCTTTTTCAACAAAAATTTGTACTCTTTTTTCGCGACGTTCAGTTGAGCTTATTGCCATTAGTTTTCTCCTTGTTGGGAGACGAAAATCTACGAAACTCTTATATATGAATTAAAAAATAGTAAATATCTCTCTACTTAGTAAATATAAGTTTTCACTTTTTAATTATACGTTTTTAAAATGAAAATTTTGC